AAAACTATGTTTTTGCTGGATAGTATTTGATGAAGCTCGAGCAGAAATAAAACTATTTATTCATTTCTCAGGAAGCGGGATCTATGGTTAGTGGAAATCAATAACTAGGAAAAACTTTTCGTAAAGTGAAAGTAGTTCTTCAATTGGGATTCTGCGCTAGAAAGAAAGTTCAAAAGCTAGGTTGCAGCTATTTGGAAACGATTCAAGATCAGCGTAGTATTTTCTAAACCTAATGATTCAAAGGAAAGATAAAAGATTCCGGAACAAGAAAAGGCCATTTTGTAATTGTTTTAACCACAAGAGGATTCTAAACGAGACAAACAAAAAAGGTGCGAGACAGCTCAAAAAATGATTAGACAACTTGAGTTAAGAGGAAGGATGGTTTTTCTTTTTCGGGACGGAAGAAAAAATGAATCAAAAGAATTCAAATCATTCTTTCTCGAGCCGTACGAGGCGAAAACCTCTTCTACGTTTCCAGGGGGAGCATTATGCATCTATATCGATCCCAATGTGCAGTCTATCGAATCGTGGCACTGGATGTTCGATCCCGCAGAGAAGGGCGCGATCTCGGGAAAGTTGGCTTTTACGACCCGAACCAGGGACAAGCCTATTTAAATGTCCCTTTGATTCTCTATTTCCTCGAGCAGGGCGCTCAGCCAACCGAAATGGTTCATGATATTTCCAAAAAGGGAGAGCGGGAAGGTAAGCAAGGTTCGTTTTGAATTCAAAAAGGATAGAAAGAACATCAGGTAGAAATATAATATAAAGAAAGGCGAATCAGGTGCAACATGCACCAAAGACCCTAAATGCATTTTGCATCACTTAATTTAAATTTAGTAGACCCTAGAGGATTTACATGTGGAAACAGTTTTTCACTTTGATGACTGAAAAAATAGTCATTATCGTACAACAACTCGCCTTGGTTGCAGTTACAACTTTTATCGGTTCCTGGCGGTGTGGAAGAACATACCCACCTTCCCCCCCAGCTCCAATAATATATATCATTTCTCAACTTACGGAAGAAAGCAATGGCTCAGATGAATCCTCGCTTTCTTCCGTATCCGTAGTGGCGGAACTTACGGAAGAAAGCAATGGCTCAGATGAATCCTCGCTTTCTTCCGTATCCGTAGTGGCAGACGGTGATTACGATTACTCATTTGATGAGTTCACCGATCAAATTCCAACTTTTGGTTGGATTAATAATGCTACTTTTGATCAGTTACCCGATCATGAAGTTACTGAGGGAACTGAAGAGGCTCCGTCTGTTCTCACAGACGGTCGCAATGGCTCAGAATCATCGGACTCCTCGCTCGATATTTTGCGTCAAGAACTGCAGGTTTCCTCCGTGTTTGAAGAATTGGAAGAAGAAAGCGATCCCTTGCCCTTGACTGAGTTAACCGATAGCGAGACCGAGGAGCATGATCACCCGGTCGACACTTTACAATCCTCGGTCCCACCCCGCGTACTCGAAAGTCTCGGAGATCTCGAAACCCAAATACAGGGAAAAACAGATCTCTTATGGAACTCCCGAGTGCGAATTGAGAAACTCAACTTAATCTTAGATCTAGTTGAGGAACAGCTGTCAACCTTATTACCACAGGTTACTATTTTATATACATTACCCCCGGTTGAGATCCGAAATAAGGCTCTTATTGGGTTATTTCAACCCGTCCTCAATTACTATCTTGAAAAGTTGGACAAGGAAGCTTATTTAGCGGGAAACACTATCGAGCCAAAATTGGAACGTCTAACGGATACTTCCAAGGACTTGGACACGAAGAAGGACCTTTTGGAGAAACAAAAGGAACTGTTGCTTGCCAATATTTCCCGATTTTCTCCCGAAGAAGCTGAGTTGATCTTCGAAAAAATCGAAGCAGCTCAAAACGAGATACATTCTCGAATAAAGAGTCATGAGCTCGACTTAGAGAAATTCAAGTCGGACTTTGGCTTGACTACTCACTACCTCTACCTACATATAAAATTCATTGTTGAGAGTGAAAACTCTGGCAGTGAGGTTCTCAGAAAACTAGAAAAGTGTCTGCGCAAAGATACGCGACGTCTTTTGCACCTCAAACGCAAAACAATTGCTCTCTTGACGCAAGAGATCGACTTCTTGAAATACAAAGCAGACACGTTCAGACAATTCCCTACTCGGGCAATGCCTGTGGGTACTGGGGGTTGGATGCTTTTTTCTGAGAATGCTACTTTTGAGGTAACTGAGAAGGCTCCGTCTGTTCTCACAGTAGGGCCTTCGCGAGTCAGTGGCTCTATGGAACAAAAGCCGATCGGTCCGTCTGTTCTTCGCCTCACTAACGGTTCTTCTTCCCGGGACACCGGGGCGACGTCTCCGCTTCGGGCGGATTTGCCCGATAGAAAGCGTGAACAAGAACCAAGGGGCTATTCCCCGTACCAGTGTTGGCTTAAGTCCAAATTCCCTTCCCAACACGCGCAAGAAACCCGTGCTTGGGAAAAACAAGGGTTTGGAACAAGAGCCGATCGGTCCGTCTCCTCTGCGCCTCACTGCCGGGGAACCTTCCCGGAAGCGCTCGGGGAATCGAGCGCGACAGGAAAAAGGAAAAGGGCTCTGCCAGAGTAAGTAGACTAATGAAACGAACTAAAAAAAGGATAGAAAGAAGTACGCATCAGGTGCAACACGCATCAAGGACAACATGCATATTTGCATAATATTATTTATTAGACACAAGAGGATTTCTATGTCGCCATGGAAACACTTTGTTACTTCGGTAACAAAGAAAGTTACAGCTATCGTACAACACCTGACATTCGTTACAGTTGCAACTCTTATGGGTTTGAGTTCCTGGTGGAGTGGGAGAACTAATCCACCTCCACCCCCAGATCCCATATCTGTCGTTGCTGAACTTACGGAAGAAAGCTCGGAATCATCGGAATCCTCGCTCGAGATTTTGCGACAAGAACTCCAGGTTTCCTCCGTGTTTGAAGAATTTGAAGAAGAAGAAGAAAGCGTTCCCTTGCCCTTGACTGAGTTGACCGATAGCGATACCGAGGAGCATGATGACGCGGTCAACACTTGGAAATCCTCGGGCTCACGCCAGGTAATAGAAAGTCTCGGAGATCTCGAAACGCAAATAGAGGGAAAAACAGATTGATTCTGGAACTCCCATTTTCGAATTGAGAAAATGAACTTACTATTGGATCGAGTTGTGGCAAAGCTCTCAACATTCTTGCCACAGGTTACTGTTTTGTATGCATTACCCCCTAGTGCGACCCGAAATGGTGCTATTATTAGGTTACTTCAACCCGTCATCGAGTGCTATCTCTCAAAGGTGGACAAGGAAACCCATTTAGCTATAAAATCCCTCGGTCCAAGACGAAAACGTCTAATAGATACTTCCAAGGACTTGGACAAAAAGAAAGGCCTTTTGGATAAAAAAGAGGAAATGTTGCTTGCCAATAGTTCCCGATTTTCTCCCGAAGAAGCGGATTTGATCTTCGAAAAAATCGAAGCAGCTCAAAACGAGATACATTCTCGAATAAAGAGTCATGAGCTCGACTTAGAGAAATTCAAGTCGGACTTTGCCTTAAGTACTCACTACCTCTACCTAGATCTGAAATTCATTGTTGAGAGTGAAAACTCTGGCAGTGAGGTTCTCAGAAAACTAGAAAAGTGTCTTCGCAAAGATACGCGACGTCTTTTGCACCTCAAACGCCAAACAATTGATCCCTTGACGCAAGAGATCGAGTTCTTGAAATACAAAGCAGACACGTTCAGACAATTCCCTACTCGGGCAATGCCTGTGGATACTGGGGGTTGGATGATTACTGAGAATGCTACTTTTGAGGTAACTGAGAAGGCTCCGTCTGTCCTCACAGCCGGGCCTTCGAGAGGAAATGCCGCTATAGTACAAGAGATGATCCGTCCTGTCTCTCCTCCGCGCCTCACTGCCGGGGAACCTTCCCGGAAGCGCCTCATTGAAAGAGGGGAATCGAGCGGGACAGGGCAGCAGAAGATCCGACCAGACTCCCATTTTCTGGAATCTAAGATTACGGATTCGGGCGACTCGCCCAACCAAAATGGTTCATGATATTTCAAAAAGGGCTATGTCAGGGTAAGGAACTTCGGGTGAATTATTAATAGTAATTAAACGAACTAAAAAAAGGATAGAAAAAGTAAGGAAAGAAGAGCTCCTCTGTTAGTATTATGGTTTGGTTCCGTTTTGGTGGTTGCAACCTTTTATTGTCTGATACTAGTTGATTCAAACTATAGAATTTGATCCTGAATCAATCTAATAATAATTTCGATGGATTCAAAATGAAAGGTTCGTCTGGTAGGCGAACTGGAAATGGATCTGGAATTGAAAAATCATATATTTTTTTAAAATGAAGGATTTCAAAATGAAGGACATGTTTACTTTTTTAAAAAAGCACTTGACAAAAAACAAAAAAGATGGCTGGTATCTTTACGGCGGTGGTTCTCGTCGGGGTAGCTAATCTGAATGGGTGGTTCTTCGGCCGTTCCTCACAAACTCCGCCGCGGCAGCCAACGCCAATTGTTACAGTCCTTAAGACTGATGCCGACGAAATAGTAGCCGAAGAACCTTTGGGTGCTTCGGATCCCCTGTTCGAACCAACTGACTTGCAGGCAGACCTTTCTTCCGTACTTCCAGAGGAAGAAGTTCTGACAGATGGGGATTTTATTTTGATGAAGCGGACGAATCATCAGACTCGCATCTCCCGGTAGAAGGTCTTGAAGAGATACTTAAAGAAATCCAAGCCAAAAAGGGCCTGTTAAGGTCAAACCAGAAAGAGTATGTAAAACTCAATTCTTTAGTAGTTGAAGTTGTTCAATTGCTAGCGGATTCCATACCCGCGGTACGGATTAGGTATGAAACTCCGGATCTTGAAAATCAGGATGTATTTCTATTTTCTATTATTAAAGAGAATTGTCGACTTCTATCTGGTATCTGGCAAAGGAAGAAGAGGAAGCCAATCTAGCTTTGATAAAGATAAGACACGAAATTCAGAGGATCCAAAAGGATCTTCGGAACTTCGAAAAAGATCTCAAAATCTTAGAAGAAACTGAAGAAACTCTTGAGAAAAAGAAATAGTAGGGGGTTGACTCCTGGCAATATCGAAACAAAAACCAAGGAAATTGAAACAGCTAGGGCCGGATTATATGATGAAATACAAATCCAAAATGTTTACTTGAATTTTTACACGTACAAGTACGTACCCCAGCATATCTAAAAACCCGTCTATCGATCTGCGCAATATTGTCAAGAATGGAACCTCTGGTATTGATGGAGTCGGGAAGGTACAAGAAATCCTTCTGAAAGAAGGTCGGTCCCGCTTAAAACTCAAAAGAGGCGCAATTGAGCGCTTGAACCAAGACATAATCCTCTTGGAGCAAAAAGCACTGGATTCCGATCTGACGAGTAGGACATTGCCTCATAGGGTTGAGAACTCCGATCCGAGTGTCGGCTTGAGGATAAGTTCAAGCCCTCCGCCTGTCCCCACGGACAAGGGAAAAGGGCCTTCGCGAGTCAATGACAAGGGCGAATATGGTGCTATGGGACAACAGCAGATCCGTCCTAAGGTGTCTCCTCTTCGCCCCAATGACGGGGGGCCTCCCGGGGGCGCCTCAGGGGAATCTAGCGCTGCGGGGCAGTATAAGATCCGCCCAGACTAAGACTAGTCTATTTCAGAATTTCATAGATCTATGATAGATCTATGAAAGGGGGGATCAACCCACAGGAATTGTTCATTCTATTTCAAAAAAGGGCTACGTAAGAAACTTCGGGTTAATTAAACGAATTAAACTGAATGAAAAAGTAGGCAAAGGGAAGCTGGGCTGTCCTCTCCTATGTGATTTAGCATTTTTTCGTTCTTATTCCCCCTTTTCTTAGCTTTCGAATTTACCGAGATACTAAAGAATCTAGGTAAGGGATAAATCTTTTTTTGGTTTTATGCCATTTTGTTGGTTGCAACCTTCATGTTGACAATTTTAGATTTGCGTGATATGATTCTATCATGTATAAATAAATCTATTTATTCATCAAAGTAAAAAAACCAAAACCCAGGAGGTCATTGTTATGTTAAAATTGTTTCAACTAGCGACTCTAGTTCGTTTCTGTATCTGGTTAGGTTCTGTATCGAAAGACCAGATCCCGCCCGTTTTTTTAAGCTGGTTAGAAACCCAAAACTCGCCTGTTAGGTTTTGATTCAGTTCAAAATCAAAATCACCAAAAAGGTTTGGTGGAAGGTGTTTCAATATCTGTATCTTAAATACCTGAGATATATGTATTCTCAAGGACTCCATTCATTACCAGAATATTTTTATTCGGTAGTGAAATGGTTCATTGCTCTTTTTTGGGGTTTCTTTGCAGTCTTCGAGCTTCTGCTCGAACTGATCATTGTTCTGTATCTTCTGATCTTTTTTCTTAGGTTCGTTTTGTATCTTCTGATCTGTTTTCCCAGGTTCGTCTGGGGGCTCATTCCATTTAGAAATTGGTTGGTTCGTTGGAGTTCACATCCTTTTGGAGGGTGAACTCGCGGAGACTGAACTCATGGCGACTCAACTCGAGGAGATAGATCTGGAAATCAAAACGAAGACTGGCCAAGTGTCAGCAAACCAATTCGAATTCATAGAACTATCTACCAAACTACACAAAGGATATACCCTGCTAAACGCACGACTTTCCTCCTTAAAGCGGGTCGAGCGCCCGAGTGATTTAGTGAAAAGAAGGGATGACTAGTTGACAAGCGAGCTCAACCTCCGAAAAAAAAATTGGAGGAATCGATTTCCGTCTTAGAAAAAGAGAAGGCCGAGTTACTAGAGAGGGCCCAGAAGGCTGCTGCTATTCCCTCCGCAGGAGCAGTCAAATTCCCGGGGTTAAGTTGAGCCAAAGGTCAATCACCCTGCGGCTCCACAAGGAAGCCCAATAAAGGCGCATCTTCAGGTTCAAGAAACCGGCTCACTGCGCCAGGAGAAGGAGAATCCAGCGCTGCGGGGCAGGACGAGAGCTCCCCGGCGACCCCGGACGAGCTATAGTGGAACTAAGTATTTAGGGGGAATTCGAAAACCTCTCTTACGATATAGATTCGAATGAGGGTTCGGATAGGAAAGGTACCAATCAGTAGGAATTCTTCTTTCTTCGGATATTGTATGTTGTAAAAAAGGTTCCCCTAAAATCAAAAAGAACCTATCCCATTTTTTACCTAGGAATATTCTATGCGAGGCACGCGTATCTCTATTGTATGTTATCAAGGAAGTATCATCTAGGGAATAAATAGAATAAAATAAAAAGAATAATCCGAACAATACATGTCTTTCACATCCAACTCTAAACAATGAGCAACCTCTTCATTTTTGAATGGCGGTTCCAAAGAAACGTACTTCTCTGTCAAAAAAGCGTATTCGTAAAAATATTTGGAAAAGAAAGGGGTATTGGGCAGCGAGAAAAGCATTATCATTAGCGAAATCTCTTTTTACCGGGAATACGAAATTTGGTACGACAAAAAAAAAAAAAGAACCAAGTCTTGGATTTGGTACGACAAAAAAAAAGAACCAAGTCTTGGAAGAATCTGAATCAATATGACTCCCTGAATGGTATTGTCATTTTTCAAATGAAGGATTCCCATTAACTCATATTTTTCTTTTCAACGGATCAATACGAGACGGGACTGGTTATTGCGGTATGTAGAAGCAGAAGTCCTCCGCTTACTGTATTCTCCATTTTTTGACGAAGTAGTGAAGGACAAGATACAAAGTTTTCGCTTTCTTTTTAGTAGGTTTTTCTAATTTGTGAGATGGGGGTTGTCATTTTCCTCATCGAGTCACTTTTCATAATACACTAACTAAAAGAAAAGTCTTCTTTTTCCTTTAGGAAGGATTTTTTTGGATTATGGATTCCTAATATGTAATCCAAATAAGGGTCCTATATTGGGGCTGTGGAATCCATCAAGATCTATATCTATATATAGATCTTGAGAGCTTTCTTTTCTTTCGAAATATAGAATCTTTTTTTTTTTGAAGTACGCTAAAATTCCGAGAAAGATTGAAACCTTTTAGTTCTATGCCTGGATAGAGGACAGAACTATCTAGTTCCAACTGCTGCATTTCCATTCCAGGCGAAGTGAAACCAATGGAAAGCTCTTTGTGAAAGTGAAACCTAACACCCTACGATCCCACAATACTAATGATTGTGGAACGTTCAATTAGTAATTGAAACGAGTGTTTTTTCATTGATTCTCAGATTCCCTAAAAAAGATGTGATTGAATTGACTCCTTCGAATCTCGACGATTGAATAGGGATGGGCTATTATGTTTTCGAGTAAGCCGCTATGGTGAAATTGGTAGACACGCTGCTCTTAGGAAGCAGTGCTAGAGCATCTCGGTTCGAGTCCGAGTGGCGGCATCTTCGAAAAGAGATACAATAAATCCTATAATGAATGGAATTCCGGATTTCTATTCTAGTCTTGAAGGATCCCCCTTTTCTTTTTGATTTTAGGATTTGTTTATGATAGTCTCGACTTTACAACATATATTCACTCACATTTCTTTTTCGATCGTTTCAATTGTAATTAGTATTTATTTACTAACCTTATTATTAGTCTACGAAACGCTAGGACTCTCTAATTCCTCAGAAAAAGGCATGATAGTTACCTTTTTCTGTATAACAGGATTGTTAGTTACTCGTTGGATTTCTTCGGGACATTTCCCGTTAAGTGATTTATATGAATCAGTAATGTTTCTTTCGTGGGGTTTTTCCATTATTCATATGGTTCCACATTTTAGGAACCAAAAAACCCATTTAAGCGCAATAACCGCGCCAAGTACTATTTTGACTCAAGGCTTTGTTACTTCAGGTCTTTTCGCGGAAATGCATCAATCCACAATATTAGTACCTGCTCTCCAATCTCAGTGGTTAATGATGCACGTAAGTATGATGGTATTGAGCTATGCAGCTCTTTTATGCGGCTCGTTATTCTCAGTAGCGCTTCTAGTCATTACATTTCGAACACGCATAGATATTTTTGGCAAACAAAATCATTTATTAACAGGGTCATTTGTTTTTGATGAGATCCAATACGCAAATGAAAGAGGCAGTGTTTTACGAAACACTTTTTTTCTTTCATTTCGAAATTATCACATGTATCAGTTGATTCAGCAATTGGATCGTTGGAGTTATCGTGTCATTAGTCTAGGGTTTTTCTTTTTAACCATAGGTATTCTTTCGGGCGCGGTATGGGCTAATGAGGCATGGGGGTCATATTGGAATTGGGATCCCAAGGAAACTTGGGCATTTATTACTTGGACCCTATTTGCAATTTATTTACATATGAGAACAAATCCAAATGTTCAAGGCACGAATTCCGCAATTGTGGCTTCTCTTGGATTTCTTATAATTTGGATATGTTATTTTGGGGTCAATCTATTAGGAATAGGATTCCATAGTTATGGCTCATTCCCATTAACATCGAATTGAAGAAGCGACCCAATCTATAGGAACATAGTCTGAAGTTTGTGTGAGTTTTTGAGAACCATTTGAATCCAGTAGTGATTCAAATGGTTCTCAAAAACTCCAAACGTATCTGATTCGAATGGACTTCATTTTCTTTTTCCTTAAGATAAGGAAAAAGAAGACTTCTTTTTTTTTCATTGTCCAGCGAATGGTTTTTGAAATCATAGCATTATTTTCTATCTTATTCATGAAAACTATCTTATCTATAAAAGTAATTAGATAGGAGAGCTTCTACCTTGTCAACGGATAGTGAGAGAAGGAAATCCGGATAAATACCAATCCCTATTACGGGTAGAAAGAGACAGATCGAAACAAAAAGTTCTCGCGGTCCAGAATCCAAAAAAGAAGAGTTTGGGGCGGGAAATTGCTTGTATCCATAGAACATCTGGCGTGACATAGATAATGAATAAATAGGAGTGACTATCATTCCAATTGCCATTACAAAAGGAATGAGTCTTTTTGGCATTAAAAGAGATTTTGGACTGGTAATTCTTCCAAAAAAGACTACCAATTCGGCAACAAAACCACTCATTCCCGGCAATGCAAGAGAAGCCATCGAGAAGCTACTGAACATTGTAAATAGTTTCGGCATTGGGATAGCTATTCCGCCTATTTCGTCGAGATAAACAAGACGTAGTCTATCGTAACTCGTTCCTGCCAAGAAAAAAAGCGCACCACCAATAAATCCGTGAGAAATGATTTGTAAGATGGCTCCATTTAGTCCTGTATCGGTTATAGAACCAATTCCTAGAATTGTAAAACCCATATGAGATACAGAAGAATACGCTATTCTCTTTTTGAAATTGCGTTGGCCAGGAGATGTTGAAGCTGCATAGATTATTTGAACTGTACCTAGTATCATCAACCAGGGAGAAAATAGAGAATGAGCGTGGGGTAAGAATTCCATATTGATCCGAACCAATCCATACGCTCCCATTTTGAATAAGATTCCGGCTAGAAGCATACACGTACTGTAATGTGCCTCCCCATGGGTATCTGGTAACCATGTATGTAAGGGTATAATCGGTGATTTGACAGCATAAGTAATAAGAAATCCAAAATAGAATAGTATTTCCAATGTCACCGGATACGATTGATTCGCTGAGGTTTCAAAATGTAAGGTTGCTTCGTTGGAACCATAGAAACCCATGCCCAGAACTCCCATTAATCGAAAAACGGAACCCCCCACAGTGTAAAAAAGAAACTTTGTAGCTGAGTACAAACGTTTCTTTCCTCCCCACATGGATAGAAGTAGGTAAACAGGAATTAATTCGAACTCCCACATGATAAAAAAAAGTAAAAGATCTCGAGAAGAAAATGATCCTATTTGGCCGCTGTACATTGCTAACATCAGAAAATGGAACAATCGTGAATCCCGAGTCACTGGCCGAGCCGCTAAAGTCGCTAAAGTAGTGATGAATCCCGTCAGGAAAACGGGTCCTATGGAAATTCCATCGATTCCGAGTCTCCAGTGAAAATCCAAAAAATGGATCCATCGAAAATCCTGTTCGAATTGGATTAAGGGATCGTCAAATTGGAAATGATAACAGAATGCATAGGTCGTTAGAAGTAGGTCTATTGTGCATATAGAGAGAGTATACCACCGAATCATCTTATTTCCCCTATGAGGAAAAAAGAAAATAGAAGAACCTGCGGATATCGGAAACATCACAATTATTGTTAACCAAGGAAAAGAATTCGTGGTAAAGACAAGATACACTTTGACCAAAAAACCCGTGCTCGAAATAATCTTTTTGATCGAGTACGGGTTTTTGGCGGTAAGGAGAAAAAAATGGGTTCAAGTAGAGTTTTCTAGAACGTATCAATAAGCTAGCCCCATGCTTCGCGTTGTCTCATGCCATAAATAAACCCGGACACTCAAGAAATCTGTTGGACAAGCGGATTCACACCTCTTACAACCTACACAGTCTTCTGTTCTTGGGGCAGAAGCAATTTGCTTAGCTTTACATCCGTCCCAAGGTATCATTTCTAATACATCTGTGGGGCAGGCTCGCACACATTGAGTACACCCTATACATGTATCATAAATCTTTACTGAATGTGACATGGTATCTATCCACTTTTTGAACATCATAAAGTTTCGATCTAGTAAAATCATAAAGGAATCCTATATGGTAGACACCAGACGAATCGAGGGTTTACCAGAATCGATTTCGAATCAATCGACTTCTGGATCTGCTCATGAGAGCGGTCCAAGATACTTTGATTTATTACGTTTTAGGAAACATGGGCCTATGTTTGTTTCTATCGTACATACCAATTTGAATTGGTGAATATTCGATTCAGTAGTTAGATGATTCCCGCTATTTATTCAGCAAGTTCGATTGATTGATACAAGTGGATTTTCTGTTACGATGAATTGACGAAACAATCGCAGGTCCAATAGCGGCTTCAGCGCCTGCAATAGCTATCACAAAAATCGCGAAAATGTCTCCTTTTAATTGGCGACTCTCAAAGAAATCAGAAAATGTTACGAAATTCAAATTAACCGCATTCAGTATAAGCTCAAGACACATAAGTGCTCTAACCATATTTCGACTTGTGATCAATCCATAAATACCGATAGAAAAGAAAAAGGCACTCAAAACAAGTTCATGTTCAAGCATCATTGACCAACCCTTCATCAATCTGGATTTATTTGCTTTCAATAGGAACAAAAAACGCCGCCTTAATCCATTTTATTGACTAGAATCTCACAAGTCCAGAACAAAGGAAGGTATTGGGACTCGAATAGATTGAACGAAAACCATTTCCATTTGATACATGAAAAATAGAAAAATGGAAGGGAAGGAAAATGGGTGTGATAAGAAGGAAGGCTTTTGAGAGGACAGAACTCTTTCATTCGAAGTCGTTCTTTTGATTACTGACGGGCCATAACAATTGCACCTATTAAGGCAACTAAAAGAATGATAGAAATGAGTTCAAAGGGAAGAAAAAAATCGGTTGATAAATGAGTCCCAATTTGTTGGCCATTATTTACAAAATCCTGCTCTACAATCTGGTTTGATCTTGTAGTCCAAATAATACCGTACCATGAAGTCTCTGGGACAGTAGTCATTAGTGAAACAAAAAGACTTGTACAAACCAGGGAAGTGACTCCTTCTCCAACGGTCCAAAGACCGAAATCCTTGTCATATTCTGAGTCATTCATGAACATCACAGCGAATACGATTAACACATTTATGGCCCCCACGTAAATAAGGAGCTGTGCAGCAGCTACAAAATGGGAATTCGATGGAATATGGAATAGGGATATACAAACCAGAACCAACCCCAAGGAAAAGGCAGAAAAAATGGGATTGCTAAGTAATACCACTCCCAGACCTCCTAATATTAGTAATAGTAATCGGTAGTATTTAGTAATAGTAATCGGAAATTGGAGTAATTGGTAATCGAATCAAGCGGTTTACACATTTTTGATTTGAGTCGAAGTCATAAAAAATCCGAAAATGTGGCAATGTCTGTATCTGTATAGAACATAAATATTATTTGATTGAAGAACGGAAATTATCAGGACTGTCTTTTTCGATATTCGATTCTCGAGATTCTATTTCCCTACTAAAAGTCAAATAAAAGTCAAAACCATTTCAAAGTAAAAAAGTAAAAAAAAAAACCAAATCAACCCAAGGAGGTAATTGTAATGTTAAAATTGTTTAAACTGGTGACTCTCGTTCGTTTCTGTGTTCGTTTCTGTGTTCGTTTCTGTATATGGTTGGCGATTCGGTTCTGGATGGAAAGACACGATACCGCCAGTTTTTTAAAACTGGTTAGAAACCTAAAACTTGCCTGCACTGTTTTGATTCAGTTCAAAATCAAAATCACCAAAAAGGTTTTTTGGAAGATGTTTGATTATCTCTATCTGAAATACCTGAGATATATGTATTCTCAAGGACTCAATTCATTACCAGAATATTTTTATTCTGTAATGAAATGGTTCATTGCTCTGTGTTTGGGTTTCTTTGCAGTCTTCGAGCTTCTGCTCGAACTGATCATTGTTCTCTATCTTCTGCTCTGTTTTCTTAGGTTCGTCTGGGGGTTCATTCAATTTATCAGTTGGGTGATTGGTTGGAGTTCATATCCTTTTGGTTGATTCTTGTGGAGTTTCCATCCACAAGTTCGCCTTCCTTCTTTTCTTCGGTTCCACTATTCTAGCTATTTGATCATTTTTTTGACCAAATTTGGGTCAAAAATGATCAAATAGTACATCGAATGCATTTTGATTCGATCCCTTAAGTATAGACATATCTTCTTGATTGATTCGATAATGTAGATACATTATATAACATAAATATTATTTGATTGAAGAACGGAAATTATCAGGACTGTCTTTTTCGATATTCGATTCTCGAGATTCTATTTCCCTACTAAAAGTCAAATAAAAGTCAAAACCATTTCAAAGTAAAAAAGTAAAAAAAAAACCAAATCAACCCAAGGAGGTAATTGTAATGTTAAAATTGTTTAAACTAGTGACTCTCGTTCGTTTCTGTATTCAGATAACTAATTCAGTCGTTGTGGCCGGACTCTTTTATGGATTTCTGACCGCAGGGACCATAGGGCCCTCATATCTCTTGCTTCTCCGAGCTCGGGTTATGGAAAAAGGAAGCGAGAAGGATGTATCCGCAACAACAGGTTTTCTGATGGGGCAGCTCATCATGTTCATATCGATTTATTATGCACCTCTCCATCTAGCATTGGGTACACCGCATAGAATAACTATCCTAAGGCTACTCTATCTTTTGGTTTATTTCTTTTGGCGCAATGACAAAGACTTTTTTGATTCGGTAGCGACCACTAGAAATGGAATGCGTAATTTATACACTCAATATGTATTCCTTACTAATATCATTTTTCCACTATTCAACCATTTTGTTTTGCCGAGTTCGACCTTACCCCGAGTAATCAATATTTATATGTTTCGATGCAACAACAAGATGTTATTTTTAACAAGTAGTTTTGTTGGTTGGTTCATTGGTCACATTTTGTGCATGAAAGGGTTTGAGTTGGTATTATTCTGGATACGGCAAAATCGTTCTATTAGATTGAATAGGTACCGTGCGGCAGACTTTCGAAATTCTCTGGAGCGAATCTTTACCATTCTATTATTTCTCTCCTTCGTCTACTATTTAGGTAGAATTCCGTCACCTATTAGGACTGAGGATACGAAAAAGAAAGAAAAAAAAACCTCGGCAACGGTAGAAGGGGGCCAAAGTGCGGACGAAACAGATGTAGAAATAGACACAACTTACAAACAGGGGCAAGAAGGCTCCGCCGAGGCAGACCTTTCCCCTTTTTCAGAAGATTCGAACAACCTAGATGCAAAACTGAAAGAAAAGAAAGACTTCTTCTCAGAAATGCCTCTTGTGACTTTTCTTTTCGACTATAACCGATGGAATCGACCATTACGATATATAAAAACAGATGGATTTCAAAAGGCTCTAAGAACTGAAATGTCAGACTATTTTTTTGATACAGGCCAAAGTGATGGAAAACAAAGAATCTCTTTTACATATCCGCCAAGTTTGTCAACCTTTTTTGAAATGATAGAAAGAAAGGGGTTTTTGGACACACCAGAAAAACTCCCCTCTGATGACTTGAATAATCATTGGATTTATACCAATGAACAAAAAATAAATAGCCTGAGCAACGAACTTTTCCATCGAATTGACGCTCTAGAAAGGGGGTCTCTTGATCTGGATGTACTCGAAAAAAGGACTCGATTATGTAATGATGAGACTGCACAAGAATGCTTGCCTAAAAGGTACGATTCTTTTTTGAATGGGCCTTTTCGCGGAACAATCCCCAAATTACCCCCAAGCGTTAAGAAGGAAAATGAGAAGGAAAAGAAAAATGAGAAGGAAAAGAAAAATGAGAAGGAAAATGAGAAGGAAAAGAAAAATGAGAAGGAAAAGAAAAATGAGAAGGAAAATGATTCTTTAATTACCCCTCCAGGGGATTCCAACGAAAAAGTGTGGATAAACAAGTTGCATGGTAGCCTTTTCCCTGATTACCAAGAATTTGAACAAAAACTAGATACATTTGAGGCACAATCAGTATTCTCAGACGAAGGAAAAATGGATTTGGAAAATCAAGTGCAATATTTCTTCGGTACAAGTACAACTGAACCAAAGGAGCAAACAATTCAAAAAAACACAAAGGAGGGACTTGACCTAAAAGAAATTGGGAAAACGGTTCCTCGATGGACCTACCAATTGCTTGACGAGTCGGACGAAATGGACCTGGCGGAAGCAGACCCAGACTGGTCTCAAATTATTTCAAGAATCTTCAAAACTGTATTCATTTTGGATTGGAAGGACTATTATACGAAGCTGGGGAAGGAGGAGGAGTATGATGCGGAGGATGAGGATACTGAGGAGATTCTAATACGTTATTCGAAACAATCGGATTTGAATCGAGATTTAATCAAAGGATCCGTACGCGCTCAAAGACGTAAAACAGTTAGTTGGAAACTCTTTTTTCAAACAAATCTGCATTCCCCACTTTTTTTGGACAGAATAGACACAATTTTTTCCCCAATACTGAAAATTATGAATCCAATCTTTATGAATCCAATCTTTAGGATCTTTAGGAATTGGATAGGAAAAGGCGCGGAAGTGAAAACCTGGGATTACGAGGAAGACGAGTCGCAAGAAGGAGAGGACAAGGCACAAGAAAGGGAGGACGGGGCGCCAGAAAGGGGGGACACGGCGGAGGCCGAAGCAGAAAAAAGGGAGAACGCGGAGGAGGAGCGACTAGAAATAGCAGAACTGTGGGATAGTATTCCGTATGGGCACGGAATAAGGGGTTATTTGTTACTAGCCCACTCAATTCTTAGAAAAAATATAGTATTACCCGCATTGATTATAGCCAAAAACTTTAGCCTTTTTTTCTTATTTCCATTTCAATTCCCCCAAAAATTCCCCGAGTGGTACAAAGATTGGGACGAAGATTGGAAGGCATGGGGCAGAGAAATGCATGTTAACTGTACTCACAATGGCGTTACAATATCCGAAACAGAATTTCCGATAAATTGGTTCACAGATGGTATGCAGATAAAAATCCTCTTCCCTTTCCGTCTTCGGTACAGTTTTCAACTCCAACCCCATCATAAACGGAAAGATCCAATGTCAAAGAAAAGAAAAAAAGAAAAATCTTCTTTTTTAACAACCTGGGGAATGGAAACGGAACGGCCTTTTGGTGCTCACCGAGACGAACCTCATCCTCTTGAACCTATTTATAAAGAATTTGAAAAACAAATTAGAGAAGCGAAAAAAAAAAGTTTTCAATTGTTAAAAAATAAGGCAAAATGGATTTTAGATCCGTTTATCAAAATCAAACAACTTGAAAAAGGAAAGCGAAATCCAAAATTTGGAGTGAGGGAAGGGTATGAATTGAGTGAAACTCAAAATGATCCAAATTTTCTACTAAGGAATCCGATTTTGGATGAATCGTCTAGTCGAATTCAATCTATGGATTGGACAAAATCTGCACTTACAGAACAAAAAATAAAGGATCTGTCCGATAGGACAAGTACAATCAGAAATCAAATTGAAAAAATAACAAACGATAAGAAAACCAAATTTTTAATACCCGATAGAAATAGTAGTCCTAGCGAGGCGAGTTTTGCTGAGAAAAGATTAGACTCCTCAAAAAACCTTTGGCAAATAGTAAAAAGAAGAAATGTGCGATTAATAAGGAAAGGGCGCGTTTTTTTGGTATTTTTCATTGAAAGTATTGTCTCTCAAATTCTCATTCGTATTTCGAACCATATTGTAGAAATTTGTCTTGAATTACTTCAATTAAAAAAAAGAATTCTTGATACATACAGTTACTTTAAGCAAAAAAATCACGAAGGAATTGATGAAAATCCAATGAATTGGATTTTGACTATAAGAAAGAAGTTTTCGAATTCGAATATTGGGAATCCAAATTCAAAGACTTTTTCTGAGATAGTTTCCTTGTCACAAGCATATGTATTTTACAAATTAGCACAAAGACCAGGTATTCACAAGTATCCCTTGAAATTTGTCCTTCAATATTCCCGAACATCTCTTTTTCTTAAAGAGAGAATAAAGAATTTTTTTGGAACACAAGGAATATTTCATTTCGAATCAAGGCATAAAGAACATGGAAATGCAGAACTGACTGAATGGAAAAACTGGTTAAGCGGTCACTCTCAATATGATTTCTCTCAGACTAGATTGTCTAAATTTATGTCGCAAAAGTGGCGAAATCGGATCAATCAAAGTCGTAAGGTTCAAAATCTAGACGCACCAAGTTTGGATTCATATGAAAAAAATGAAAAAAACCAATTCATTCTTTTTGAGAAACAAAAAGAAAAAGCAGCTTCATTATCGGTTAAAAAAAAAAAAAAGAAATTGAAAAAGCATTACAAATATGATCTTTTATCACAGAAATATCTGAATTATGGAGAAAGAAAGGATTTTTCGATTTATAGATTGCCATTACAAGGAAACGAAGGTCAAGGGATTCCCTCGAAGTACATCACGTATAAACCGGATTTTTTTTCTATCCGGAGATATAGTAGAAAAAATGCGCATAGAAAATATTTGGATTGGAAAATCATCTGTTTTAGAAAGACTAGACATATTGAGACCTGGATCAATAAAAAAACAAAGATTGCGACTCATTATTCTCCAATAATTACTACAATTGATAAAAAAGATCTGTTTTATTACGCGATTCATAAACAATTCAACTCATCCCAAAACAAAAAGAACTCCCTAAACAAAAAGAACTCCCTAAACAAAAAGAACTCCCTAAACAAAAAAAAACATCCTTTTGACTGGATGGGAATGAATAAAGCAAGACTAACTCAAACTCAGTGCAGTAAGAAATCGATTTATGAAAAATATAGGATGAACCCGTGGATCATACCAAGCAAATTACTTCTTTTCGAGTTTAATAACAATATCAATATCCGTGATAGTCGTGAAAAAAAAAATACCAAAGAAAAAGAAGAAAAAAAAGAAAAAAAGGATCTTGAATTAGAGAATCAAAATCAAGAAGAAAAAAAACCGCCCCGCCAAGAAAATCCTAGATTAAATCGACCAAACCAAGGGAAGCCTAAATCAAATCAACCAAATCAACAACAAGATGTTAAACAAGAGTCTAGCGCATCAGACATTGAAAAAGAGAAAAAGAAGAAAAAGCAAGAGAAAGAGAAGAAGAAGTGGAAACCGCCAACCGACCTAGACATCTTCCTGAAAAAGAAAAGGCATGTGGGTTTTAAGTTGACATGGACCAATCTTTTTGAGGAAAATTTTCTCACTGTTATCAATATCTCTAGTTTCCTGCTTAGGATGAGAGATCCAAGGGAACTGGCTATATCCTTTTTTCGAAGAAAAGAAATGCCTCTGTCGATTCTAAAGTATCATAAAACTACACTTACTCTGGAAAGTGAATCTGAACTTACTCTGGAAAGTGAACCTGAACTTACTCTGGAAAGTGAACTTAAAGCGACTCTGGAAAGTAAACTGAAACCTACTCTAGAAAGTGAACTTAAGCCTACTCTGGAAAGTGAACCTGAACCTCCAATTCGATTTCCCAACGCGCTAAAAAGTGGAGAAATACTATTAAAACTAGTGCGTATACCTAGAAAATGGGATGGTCCATTAATTATGTATCAAACCATTGCTATTTCACTAATCTCTAAGAATAAACAACCAATTACTATTAATAGAAAAACGACTCGAAAATGCCTAGAAAAACAAAATGTTGATAGGAATGATTTTTCTGAATTCATTACAAAAAAAAAACACGAAAAGATGGTCGGGAATATAGATGAAAATCGTTCTGATTTGCTTGTTCCTGAAAACATTTCATCTCCTAGACGTCGTAGAGAATTGAGAATTTTAATTTGTTTAAATTCCGGGAAGGGAAATTTGGATGTTGTGGGTAAAAAGAAAGTATTTTGCAACGAGAACAACGTAAGTAACTGTAGTACACTTTTCACTAATAGCAAGCATCTTGATATAGAGCCAACTCCATTCATGAAATTGAAATTGTTTCTTTGGCCAAATTATCGATTCGAAGATTTAGCTTGTATGAATCGCTATTGGTTTGATACTAGTAATGGTAGCCGTTTCAGTATGGTAAGGATAAAAATGTATCCACGCTTGAGAATTCGTTGATTCTATATGTAGCATAAGATATCGTTCTATTTAGGGTCAAATTTATAGTATTTCGAGTCTTTCAGGGATAAGTAGTGGGGAAACTCACTTATTAAAGAACCTTAGTCGGGGTTCCTTCTAAACTCTTCTAGAGGCCCATCCAAAAGAAACTGAAACTTATGGAACCCAACAATCACCCGAATCGACCATTTTTCAAATTCCTTTGGAATTGGTTGATCGGGACTTTCAGTTTGGCTATTTCTCTCTCCGTCGTGTCTACAATTTGGGTCTCCCGCGGGGGAGGTTTTTCTCTGAGCACCACGAGAAAACTCCCCCAAAATCGGCTAACGGAATACGTCTTGTTGTTGAAAACAAAAGATTCCTCTTTACTGAACACTAATACTAAGGATCTCGTGGAGCCTCATCCACTTTATCAAGTGAAAATGAAACGTAAAAGGGGAACTCCAGTTTCATATAACGTCGCGTCGCGCCCCTTTCCATCGAAAAATATGGGGGATCCTTTACCAGGTTATGCTGCAACGAGAGATGATGGAACCTGGCGTGAAGCAGATTCCCTCTTCTCGGTGGACTTTCTCTTTACCAAGAAGACACAAAATGCCTCGGACACGCCCGAAAGCATTATCGAGGAGAATTTACTCGAGCGGCTAAGTGATAGATCGCGGCGTCCGGGAACTGCCGACTCATCCGCATTCTATGCCTTTCTATTGGAAACTACGCTAGTGGAACATAGGCTATTGGAAAATAGGTCGGATCCTTTACCTGTGTCTGCTGGAGATAGGAATGGAACGACACATATAGCAGATTCTTGTGTGACTTTTCTATTTTTGGGGGATTCCGCGGTTTTGGGGTTTGAAACTAGGTCTTCTATTGTTTTCGTCCCTGACCAGGCCCAACCACAATCCCGCGCCCAAAAGAGGAAAAAACCCTTGTGGATGATACAGTCTGAAAGGAAACAGCGACAGAGACGCAATTACAAATGGCTCCGGCCAGAGGAGCCTGACGCTTGTTATTACCGTCCTTTCAAAAAAACGACTTCCGTTTCATTGGAAAATGGGTCCGCAGGGGGGTCTTTGCGGCCTTTCAGGGGGTCTGTGCGGGGGTATGGTGCGGATAGGGATGGCACAACGCATGGGACCGATTTCTGGGATTTTTTCGATACCGAAATAGACGAGGATCACTCCCGAATTTCCCACATCTCAGAATTCGAGATTTCCATACATACCATGGATTTAAAAAAACTTCACAGAGAGCGACAACGCTATCTTTCTCTTATTCATGATGGAGAACAAATCTTTAACTCCACGGAAAAACGAAGTTTGCTCCTCGAAAAAGGAGCCGTAATAAGGCATGAAAACGGCGGTCGAAAAAAACTGATGAAAATACCTTTCTCTAATGAGGAGGAAATACAAGTTCACCCAAAATCCGAATCCTGGGAGTGGGAGATTTTGACCGTCCAAAAACCAATCTTGGCTTCTAGTGCTTTATTCCAGGCCAAAGCGAAGCAAATAGAAAAAGAGATTTCCATCAAGGAACAACTCCCCAGGCTGGAACATGCGGAAAAAGACGGTCCTCGAATCCGAGACCGAGAGAAAAAGACCGGGGCGGCCCTGCTTCGTTATAAAAAAGACCCTCGGAAAAGAGAACTTTCCTCTAGTTATCAAAAGCTAAAGGAGCCTGTCGGTGGGCAGAAACCTTATCCCTGGAGACAGCTGGAGGATGTTTCCTACTATGGGTCTTTCAAAAAGATCAAAGCTGGCAAAAAAAAGCCTTCATCGGCCTTCCAGCGCACACGGACAAACCCCTTGCTGTTGGACTTCTCACACAATAATGACCTCTTCGATGTCACAGAAGAGTCCCAATAAAATAAAAGGGACTTGACCCTACCCATACATAAGAGCTTTTCTTTTCTCTTTCTTATGTATGTGAAACCGTGATCTGGGGATATGGGTTTTGCGGTTTGGTGGGTGGAGAACTCTCCGTTACTATGCATAGACGAATCCAATTTCAAATTGGATTGATTATTAATGAAATCATGTGGATTGATTAGTGTGTATTGATTAGTGTGTATTGGATCCCAACTGAAAATGAATGTCATTATTTTGATTGAGTGGTCAAATCCATATCTGTAATTTGTAGAAACTTAAAAAAAACCAAGTGGGAGAAGGACTCTTTTTAGGGTCCAATTTTTTTCAGTTATTTCGCAAGAAGAAAACAAGGGATAAGTAGTGAGTTTCAGCAAGAAACTCACTTATTAAAGGACCTTGTCGAGGGGTTCCTTCCAGACTCTTCTAGAGGCCAATTAACTCAGGAAACCTTTGCTTTCAATTTGCTATGGAGAAAAAAGAGAAAATGGATAAAAAGGATAAAAAATCGAATCAGCCATTTTGCAAATTCCTTTGGAATTGGTTGTTGATTGCCGGGATAATTTGGATGGGCCTACTTATTTGGAAATTCTTCGGAACCCCCCCCCACACAACTCCTCAAAAATCTCCCGAATGTAGCTTTTTCTTGACATTCCCGAGGGATCCGGACAATCCTTATTCGATTGACATTGATCCGGACGGATTCTTGATGGACACATCGATCACAAAAAAGGGCGATAATCAAATCGAAGATTCTACTGAGATTTCGATGAAAATCAGAGAATGGGAATCGAAAAAAGCCCTCATTATAGAGAAAAGAAAGCTTGTGCGGGACAACTCTGTCAGAATTTCGCGCTTCGCCGAGTACTGCGATGCAATGAGGAGGAACGGATTAAGCCAACGCGCAATACAAAATGACCCGCGCATTCCTGAGTTCCTGGAGGAAGTTTTGTCTTTTCAGTCCACTCAGTTCGAGCATATTGCTGAGTTAAGGGAAGAAATTGCGGCCTTGGAGGAGGCCCTTCCTCAACTCAAAGAACGAGCACTTCGGGCACAAGCAGCCGCCGTCAAAGCGCGTAGACGTGAGCTGGGCAACCCATGCCGATGCCGATCCGATGCTCTCATCGAAGAGCGTCCCATTGAGAGATTGGATTGAGAGATTGGAAAGCAGGATGGAAACTCCAATGGGCGGTGGTAATGGCGCAGGCGAGGGTTTATTCACGGGACCCGCGAGGATAATCCGGGGGTTTATGCGGGGGTTTATGCAAGTAGGATGCAACTCGGTGAAACTCAATTCCGAAGAGTTTAAGCGGTTTACACATTTTTTATTTGATTTGAGTCGAAGTCATAATGATGGTTCGAATTAAGGAATCTCCAATTACTGACATTGGTAACCGACCCAGGGCAATTTGATTCTAATTCAATTCATGACGATTATAAGTAGAAAGTGCATATTCCTCAGTCATTGATAAACAATTTGTTGGACAATACTCGACACAATTCCCACAAAATATACATATTCCAAAATCAATACTATAATTAAGTAATCGTTTCTTTCGAATTTCGGGTTCCAATCTCCAATCAATAGTGGGTAAATCTATAGGACATACACGAACACATACTTCACAAGCAATGCATTTATCAAATTCAAAGTGGATTCGACCGCGGAAACGCTCGGATGGAATCCATTTTTGATAGGGATATTGAATAGTTACAGGTAAACAGCTCGTATGAGATAAAGTAATTATGAAACTTTGGCCGATATACCTTGCAGCTCTTACAGCTTGGTGACCATAATTCATGAACCCAGTTATCATAGGAAGCATATCATAACTCTCTAGGAATAATTGACATTTTCTTTCTCTTGGTTAAGAAAACTTAGGAATCGAAAATACAATGAATGTCTTATGTCTTTACAGCGAAAGGAGTTGGGAAGAAGTTGTCAATAATAGATTCCCGAGAGAAATAGGTAAAAGAAATTTCCACCCAAAATGGAATAGTTGGTCCATTCTCATCCTAGGCAAAGTCCATCTTGTTGTGATAGAAATGAACAAGAACAAATAAGCTTTGGCTAATGTAATCAAAATACCAATTGTTGTTTTAAAGACTCCACTCAGTTCATTTATTCCTAAAAAATTAGGAAGAAATAGGAACGGAATAGAGAAATTCCAACCGCCCAAGTAAAGAACTGTTACAAATAATGAAGAGACTAGTAGATTTAGATAGGAAGCAACCTAAAATAAACCAAATTTGATACCCGAATATTCGGTTTGATAACCTGCTACTAATTCTTCCTCGGCTTCGGGTAAATAAAAAGGTAACCTTTCACATTCGGCTAGGGAAGAAATTCGAAAAACCGTAAATCCTATAGGTTGACGCCACAGATTCCAACCCCAAAAACCGTATTTGGACTGTGCCTCAACTATTTCAACTGTACTTGAACTGTTAGATAATCATAGTCGGTGATAACATCACTGCTACTATCGCTATTGCAGAACCGTACATGAGACTTTTATCTCATACGGCTCCTCGGTGGTCGTCATAAAAAAATCGAAGGACGGGCTTGTTATTATTGCGATATATTAGTTGAGTAGATAGAGTAAAGCTGGATCGAAGAGTCCCACATTATACCAATCCAATTCTGTCTGCTATAATAACAAAAAGATGCTTCTGAATTGATCTTACCTTTTCTATTTCTTTCTATTTCTAATGTATATTTCTAATTTCACAAAATAAAATGAAATTTCGCTTCGTTTAGTAATAACTGAATCCTTCAATAAAAAAAAAAAAAAGACTCATTGTAACAATTTCGACCCATTTTCCATTACGAAAAAAAATGAGGCATTCCATTAGTTCATGAATCATGATAATAATTCTCTCGGTATGAATAGAGAGAAAATAGTTCGTATTTTTCTTTTCTATTGCATATTTCTTTCGTTCCGGTTCTTCTTTCACATTTCATAGAAAAACACAAAGAAGCTCTCAAAAAAGGTTACTTCGTTTCTGATAACCATTTCTTTAACCAATGGGTCGGAGCATACTTAGGATCGGGATCCTGGGGAAGTACTGCTTGATCGTTTCTACTAACTTAAAGCCCCCGCCCCAATTCCTTTGATTTTATGCGGAGAGACTTATTTAGGGAACTTAGATTATCTCCATTACGAATCCATTATGTACCTTAGTATTCCTAACCGACCACTGATTTTTGTCCAACCCCCATTATGATTATGAGAGACACTAGTGAAAACTCCATATAGTTGGTTTTTTCTAACCGCGTCAAACCATGATTGCTAATCCACAAATCTTGGGGGTCATTTATTCATTCTGCTTATGGATGCTTAACTCTCGCACATAGGGAATGAGACTTCATCTTTTTACTGCAAATTTCTAAGCTGTTTTGTTTCACTCATAGAACTTATCTGATTGAGTTCATTATCCGGAATGATGAATCAAAAAATGAAGATATCTACTCAATACATTTCACTCCTTTCTTTCCTAGAAATAAAAGAAATAGGTAACAGCTCATGTCCAAACGAATCGCACGTAGAGATATGGATAAAACACATGGAGTTAATGGTATTTCATAACTAATCGATTGAGCAGCAGCTCGTAGACCACCTAAAAAGGAATATTTCTTATTCGAACCATATCCTGACATAAGAAGTCCCAAAGGAGCAATACTTGAAATGGCAATCCATAAAAAAACACCTATACTGAGATCCGCTAGAACAAGCCGGTAGCTAAAAGGAATTACTGAATAACTTAGTAAAATGGATATAACTGCTATGGACGGTCCGAGACTAAATAAACGAATATCTCCTCTAGATGGGAGAAGATCCTCTTTAAAAAGTAGTTTTGTCCCATCGGCTAGAGCTTGAAGAATTCCAAAAGGACCTGCGTATTCAGGTCCCATACGTTGTTGTATTCCGGCAGATATTTTTCTTTCTAACCACACAATTGTGAATATCCCTATTGTGATTCCAAATAGAGGAATCAAAATAGGTACAAGCAAGCGTGTAAACCCATAAACCTCTTTTAAAGATTCCAATCGAGAAAAAAAATGAATAGCCCGTACTTCCGTTGTATCAATTATCATTTCAACGATCAACTTCTCCCATAATGATATCCATACTCCCTAGTATCGTCATAATATCCGCCAATTTCATTCTTTTAACTAGCTGAGGAAGAATTTGCAAATTGAGAAAACCCGGTGGACGAATTTTCCATCTCCAGGGAAAAAGACTCTGATCCCCTATCAGAAAAATTCCCAATTCTCCCTTTGGAGCCTCCACTCTCATAGAAAGCTCTTGTTTCAACAATTCAAAAGCTGGAGATGGTTTTTTACTAATGAATCGATATTCAAAATCATTCCACTCTGAATCCCTTTCTCTGCCAAAGCGCCGGACTTCTAAATTCTCATAGGCCCCCCCGGGAAGTCCTTCTAGAGCTTGTTGAATCATTTTTATGGATTCCATCATTTCACTGATTCGGACCAAATAACGGGCTAATGAATCCCCCTCTTTTTGCCATTGTACTTCCCAATCAAATTCATCATAACACTCATAATGATCAATTTGACGAAGATCCCATTGGAGTCCGGAAGCCCGTAGCATTGGCCCAGATAAACCCCAATTTATGGCTTCCTCCCCACTAACAATGCCCACTCCTTCAACTCGGCCAAAAAAAATAGGATTTCGCGTAATAAGCTTTTGATATTCAGCAATTCCTGTTAAAAAATACTCACAGAAATCAAAACATTTATCGACCCAACCATGAGGTAAATCAGCAGCGATTCCTCCGATACGAAAAAAATTATGCATCAGTCGCATACCTGTGGCAGCTTCGAATAGATCATATATCAATTCTCTCTCTCTGAAAATATAGAAGAAAGGCGTCTGCCCACCAATATCTGCCATAAAAGGGCCGAGCCATAACAGATGAGAAGCTATGCGACTCAATTCCAGCATAATGACTCTGATATAGCTAGCTCTTGAATATTTCCCAAACGTTCTGGGGCGTTTACTGTTATTGCCTCTGTAAACATAGTAGCTAAATAATCCCAACGTGTTACATAAGGTAAATATTGTATAATTGTTCGGTTTTCCGCAATTTTTCCATCCCTCTATGTAAATAACCCAATATAGGTTCACAGTAAATAAAATTTTCACCGTCGAGAGTAATGATGAGGCGAAAAACGCCATGCATTGATGGGTGCTGAGGACCCATATTGACTATCATAGCATAGTAATAGTAACGGAGAGTTCTCCACAGGCCTTTTTTTGTCGTCGGTACATTCATATGTGTTTTCCCCGATTCAGGATCGACATTCTATAAATTGCTGAAAACAAAATAAAGTTCATCAAAATTCAAGCTCTGACAAATCAAATAATGCTACAAGGACTCTTCGAATTCACTTCTCACTTAACTTAACGCGTTTTTAACTCACGAATATCCAACTGCTCTATTAATTCTTTATAACGTACTTTATTTTTATTTGACAAATACCTCAGCAACCGTTGGCGTTTTCCCAGAGTTTTCTGTAGACCTCTCTGAGATAAATAATCTTTTTTGTGTAATTTCAAATGAGAAGTTACTTTTTTTAGTTTCTTGGTAAAACTGACTACTTGAAATTCAACAGACCCCCTGTTTTCTTCTTGAGAAATAACTGAAATAAATGTCCCTTTGACCATAGTCCTTCTCCCACTTGATTTTTTTTTTTTTTTTAAGTTTCTACAAATTACAGATATGGATTTGACCACTCAATAAAAATAATGACATTCATTCTATTTCAGTTGGAACCCAATACACACTGATTTCATTAATAATCAATCCAATTTGAAATTGGATTCGTCTATGCATAGTAACGGAGAGTTCTCCACCCACCAAAGCGCACCATATCCTCAAATCACGGTTTGACATACATAAGAAAGAGAAAAAAAGCTCTTAATGATCTTATCACTCATTCCTTGGATTATCTTACCCTTGTCTCCCCGAACAATTATACAATATTTACCTTATGTAACACGTTGGGATTATTTAGCTACTATGTTTACAGAGGCAATAACAGTAAACGCCCCAGAACGTTTGGGAAATATTCAAGAGCTAGCTATATCAGAGTCATTATGCTGGAATTGAGTCGCATAGCTTCTCATCTGTTATGGCTCGGCCCTTTTATGGCAGATATTGGTGGGCAGACGCCTTTCTTCTATATTTTCAGAGAGAGAGAATTGATATATGATCTATTCGAAGCTGCCACAGGTATGCGACTGATGCATAATTTTTTTCGTATCGGAGGAATCGCTGCTGATTTACCTCATGGTTGGGTCGATAAATGTTTTGATTTCTGTGAGTATTTTTTAACAGGAATTGCTGAATATCAAAAGCTTATTACGCGAAATCCTATTTTTTTTGGCCGAGTTGAAGGAGTGGGCATTGTTAGTGGGGAGGAAGCCATAAATTGGGGTTTATCTGGGCCAATGCTACGGGCTTCCGGACTCCAATGGGATCTTCGTCAAATTGATCATTATGAGTGTTATGATGAATTTGATTGGGAAGTACAATGGCAAAAAGAGGGGGATTCATTAGCCCGTTATTTGGTCCGAATCAGTGAAATGATGGAATCCATAAAAATGATTCAACAAGCTCTAGAAGGACTTCCCGGGGGGGCCTATGAGAATTTAGAAGTCCGGCGCTTTGGCAGAGAAAGGGATTCAGAGTGGAATGATTTTGAATATCGATTCATTAGTAAAAAACCATCTCCAGCTTTTGAATTGTTGAAACAAGAGCTTTCTATGAGAGTGGAGGCTCCAAAGGGAGAATTGGGAATTTTTCTGATAGGGGATCAGAGTCTTTTTCCCTGGAGATGGAAAATTCGTCCACCGGGTTTTCTCAATTTGCAAATTCTTCCTCAGCTAGTTAAAAGAATGAAATTGGCGGATATTATGACGATACTAGGGAGTATGGATATCATTATGGGAGAAGTTGATCGTTGAAATGATAATTGATACAACGGAAGTACGGGCTATTCATTTTTTTTCTCGATTGGAATCTTTAAAAGAGGTTTATGGGTTTACACGCTTGCTTGTACCTATTTTGATTCCTCTATTTGGAATCACAATAGGGATATTCACAATTGTGTGGTTAGAAAGAAAAATATCTGCCGGAATACAACAACGTATGGGACCTGAATACGCAGGTCCTTTTGGAATTCTTCAAGCTCTAGCCGATGGGACAAAACTACTTTTTAAAGAGGATCTTCTCCCATCTAGAGGAGATATTCGTTTATTTAGTCTCGGACCGTCCATAGCAGTTATATCCATTTTACTAAGTTATTCAGTAATTCCTTTTAGCTACCGGCTTGTTCTAGCGGATCTCAGTATAGGTGTTTTTTTATGGATTGCCATTTCAAGTATTGCTCCTTTGGGACTTCTTATGTCAGGATATGGTTCGAATAAGAAATATTCCTTTTTAGGTGGTCTACGAGCTGCTGCTCAATCGATTAGTTATGAAATACCATTAACTCCATGTGTTTTATCCATATCTCTACGTGCGATTCGTTTGGACATGAGCTGTTACCTATTTCTTTTATTTCTAGGAAAGAAAGGAGTGAAATGTATTGAGTAGATATCTTCATTTTTTGATTCATCATTCCGGATAATGAACTCAATCAGATAAGTTCTATGAGTGAAACAAAACAGCTTAGAAATTTGCAGTAAAAAGATGAAGTCTCATTCCCTATGTGCGAGAGTTAAGCATCCATAAGCAGAATGAATAAATGACCCCCAAGATTTGTGGATTAGCAATCATGGTTTGACGCGGTTAGAAAAAACCAACTATATGGAGTTTTCACTAGTGTCTCTCATAATCATAATGGGGGTTGGACAAAAATCAGTGGTCGGTTAGGAATACTAAGGTACATAATGGATTCGTAATGGAGATAATCTAAGTTCCCTAAATAAGTCTCTCCGCATAAAATCAAAGGAATTGGGGCGGGGGCTTTAAGTTAGTAGAAACGATCAAGCAGTACTTCCCCAGGATCCCGATCCTAAGTATGCTCCGACCCATTGGTTAAAGAAATGGTTATCAGAAACGAAGTAACCTTTTTTGAGAGCTTCTTTGTGTTTTTCTATGAAATGTGAAAGAAGAACCGGAACGAAAGAAATATGCAATAGAAAAGAAAAATACGAACTATTTTCTCTCTATTCATACCGAGAGAATTATTATCATGATTCATGAACTAATGGAATGCCTCATTTTTTTTCGTAATGGAAAATGGGTCGAAATTGTTACAATGAGTCTTTTTTTTTTTTTTATTGAAGGATTCAGTTATTACTAAACGAAGCGAAATTTCATTTTATTTTGTGAAATTAGAAATATACATTAGAAATAGAAAGAAATAGAAAAGGTAAGATCAATTCAGAAGCATCTTTTTGTTATTATAGCAGACAGAATTGGATTGGTATAATGTGGGACTCTTCGATCCAGCTTTACTCTATCTACTCAACTAATATATCGCAATAATAACAAGCCCGTCCTTCGATTTTTTTATGACGACCACCGAGGAGCCGTATGAGATAAAAGTCTCATGTACGGTTCTGCAATAGCGATAGTAGCAGTGATGTTATCACCGACTATGATTATCTAACAGTTCAAGTACAGTTGAAATAGTTGAGGCACAGTCCAAATACGGTTTTTGGGGTTGGAATCTGTGGCGTCAACCTATAGGATTTACGGTTTTTCGAATTTCTTCCCTAGCCGAATGTGAAAGGTTACCTTTTTATTTACCCGAAGCCGAGGAAGAATTAGTAGCAGGTTATCAAACCGAATATTCGGGTATCAAATTTGGTTTATTTTAGGTTGCTTCCTATCTAAATCTACTAGTCTCTTCATTATTTGTAACAGTTCTTTACTTGGGCGGTTGGAATTTCTCTATTCCGTTCCTATTTCTTCCTAATTTTTTAGGAATAAATGAACTGAGTGGAGTCTTTAAAACAACAATTGGTATTTTGATTACATTAGCCAAAGCTTATTTGTTCTTGTTCATTTCTATCACAACAAGATGGACTTTGCCTAGGATGAGAATGGACCAACTATTCCATTTTGGGTGGAAATTTCTTTTACCTATTTCTCTCGGGAATCTATTATTGACAACTTCTTCCCAACTCCTTTCGCTGTAAAGACATAAGACATTCATTGTATTTTCGATTCCTAAGTTTTCTTAACCAAGAGAAAGAAAATGTCAATTATTCCTAGAGAGTTATGATATGCTTCCTATGATAACTGGGTTCATGAATTATGGTCACCAAGCTGTAAGAGCTGCAAGGTATATCGGCCAAAGTTTCATAATTACTTTATCTCATACGAGCTGTTTACCTGTAACTATTCAATATCCCTATCAAAAATGGATTCCATCCGAGCGTTTCCGCGGTCGAATCCACTTTGAATTTGATAAATGCATTGCTTGTGAAGTATGTGTTCGTGTATGTCCTATAGATTTACCCACTATTGATTGGAGATTGGAACCCGAAATTCGAAAGAAACGATTACTTAATTATAGTATTGATTTTGGAATATGTATATTTTGTGGGAATTGTGTCGAGTATTGTCCAACAAATTGTTTATCAATGACTGAGGAATATGCACTTTCTACTTATAATCGTCATGAATTGAATTAGAATCAAATTGCCCTGGGTCGGTTACCAATGTCAGTAATTGGAGATTCCTTAATTCGAACCATCATTATGACTTCGACTCAAATCAAATAAAAAATGTGTAAACCGCTTAAACTCTTCGGAATTGAGTTTCACCGAGTTGCATCCTACTTGCATAAACCCCCGCATAAACCCCCGGATTATCCTCGCGGGTCCCGTGAATAAACCCTCGCCTGCGCCATTACCACCGCCCATTGGAGTTTCCATCCTGCTTTCCAATCTCTCAATCCAATCTCTCAATGGGACGCTCTTCGATGAGAGCATCGGATCGGCATCGGCATGGGTTGCCCAGCTCACGTCTACGCGCTTTGACGGCGGCTGCTTGTGCCCGAAGTGCTCGTTCTTTGAGTTGAGGAAGGGCCTCCTCCAAGGCCGCAATTTCTTCCCTTAACTCAGCAATATGCTCGAACTGAGTGGACTGAAAAGACAAAACTTCCTCCAGGAACTCAGGAATGCGCGGGTCATTTTGTATTGCGCGTTGGCTTAATCCGTTCCTCCTCATTGCATCGCAGTACTCGGCGAAGCGCGAAATTCTGACAGAGTTGTCCCGCACAAGCTTTCTTTTCTCTATAATGAGGGCTTTTTTCGATTCCCATTCTCTGATTTTCATCGAAATCTCAGTAGAATCTTCGATTTGATTATCGCCCTTTTTTGTGATCGATGTGTCCATCAAGAATCCGTCCGGATCAATGTCAATCGAATAAGGATTGTCCGGATCCCTCGGGAATGTCAAGAAAAAGCTACATTCGGGAGATTTTTGAGGAGTTGTGTGGGGGGGGGTTCCGAAGAATTTCCAAATAAGTAGGCCCATCCAAATTATCCCGGCAATCAACAACCAATTCCAAAGGAATTTGCAAAATGGCTGATTCGATTTTTTATCCTTTTTATCCATTTTCTCTTTTTTCTCCATAGCAAATTGAAAGCAAAGGTTTCCTGAGTTAATTGGCCTCTAGAAGAGTCTGGAAGGAACCCCTCGACAAGGTCCTTTAATAAGTGAGTTTCTTGCTGAAACTCACTACTTATCCCTTGTTTTCTTCTTGCGAAATAACTGAAAAAAATTGGACCCTAAAAAGAGTCCTTCTCCCACTTGGTTTTTTTTAAGTTTCTACAAATTACAGATATGGATTTGACCACTCAATCAAAATAATGACATTCATTTTCAGTTGGGATCCAATACACACTAATCAATACACACTAATCAATCCACATGATTTCATTAATAATCAATCCAATTTGAAATTGGATTCGTCTATGCATAGTAACGGAGAGTTCTCCACCCACCAAACCGCAAAACCCATATCCCCAGATCACGGTTTCACATACATAAGAAAGAGAAAAGAAAAGCTCTTATGTATGGGTAGGGTCAAGTCCCTTTTATTTTATTGGGACTCTTCTGTGACATCGAAGAGGTCATTATTGTGTGAGAAGTCCAACAGCAAGGGGTTTGTCCGTGTGCGCTGGAAGGCCGATGAAGGCTTTTTTTTGCCAGCTTTGATCTTTTTGAAAGACCCATAGTAGGAAACATCCTCCAGCTGTCTCCAGGGATAAGGTTTCTGCCCACCGACAGGCTCCTTTAGCTTTTGATAACTAGAGGAAAGTTCTCTTTTCCGAGGGTCTTTTTTATAACGAAGCAGGGCCGCCCCGGTCTTTTTCTCTCGGTCTCGGATTCGAGGACCGTCTTTTTCCGCATGTTCCAGCCTGGGGAGTTGTTCCTTGATGGAAATCTCTTTTTCTATTTGCTTCGCTTTGGCCTGGAATAAAGCACTAGAAGCCAAGATTGGTTTTTGGACGGTCAAAATCTCCCACTCCCAGGATTCGGATTTTGGGTGAACTTGTATTTCCTCCTCATTAGAGAAAGGTATTTTCATCAGTTTTTTTCGACCGCCGTTTTCATGCCTTATTACGGCTCCTTTTTCGAGGAGCAAACTTCGTTTTTCCGTGGAGTTAAAGATTTGTTCTCCATCATGAATAAGAGAAAGATAGCGTTGTCGCTCTCTGTGAAGTTTTTTTAAATCCATGGTATGTATGGAAATCTCGAATTCTGAGATGTGGGAAATTCGGGAGTGATCCTCGTCTATTTCGGTATCGAAAAAATCCCAGAAATCGGTCCCATGCGTTGTGCCATCCCTATCCGCACCATACCCCCGCACAGACCCCCTGAAAGGCCGCAAAGACCCCCCTGCGGACCCATTTTCCAATGAAACGGAAGTCGTTTTTTTGAAAGGACGGTAATAACAAGCGTCAGGCTCCTCTGGCCGGAGCCATTTGTAATTGCGTCTCTGTCGCTGTTTCCTTTCAGACTGTATCATCCACAAGGGTTTTTTCCTCTTTTGGGCGCGGGATTGTGGTTGGGCCTGGTCAGGGACGAAAACAATAGAAGACCTAGTTTCAAACCCCAAAACCGCGGAATCCCCCAAAAATAGAAAAGTCACACAAGAATCTGCTATATGTGTCGTTCCATTCCTATCTCCAGCAGACACAGGTAAAGGATCCGACCTATTTTCCAATAGCCTATGTTCCACTAGCGTAGTTTCCAATAGAAAGGCATAGAATGCGGATGAGTCGGCAGTTCCCGGACGCCGCGATCTATCACTTAGCCGCTCGAGTAAATTCTCCTCGATAATGCTTTCGGGCGTGTCCGAGGCATTTTGTGTCTTCTTGGTAAAGAGAAAGTCCACCGAGAAGAGGGAATCTGCTTCACGCCAGGTTCCATCATCTCTCGTTGCAGCATAACCTGGTAAAGGATCCCCCATATTTTTCGATGGAAAGGGGCGCGACGCGACGTTATATGAAACTGGAGTTCCCCTTTTACGTTTCATTTTCACTTGATAAAGTGGATGAGGCTCCACGAGATCCTTAGTATTAGTGTTCAGTAAAGAGGAATCTTTTGTTTTCAACAACAAGACGTATTCCGTTAGCCGATTTTGGGGGAGTTTTCTCGTGGTGCTCAGAGAAAAACCTCCCCCGCGGGAGACCCAAATTGTAGACACGACGGAGAGAGAAATAGCCAAACTGAAAGTCCCGATCAACCAATTCCAAAGGAATTTGAAAAATGGTCGATTCGGGTGATTGTTGGGTTCCATAAGTTTCAGTTTCTTTTGGATGGGCCTCTAGAAGAGTTTAGAAGGAACCCCGACTAAGGTTCTTTAATAAGTGAGTTTCCCCACTACTTATCCCTGAAAGACTCGAAATACTATAAATTTGACCCTAAATAGAACGATATCTTATGCTACATATAGAATCAACGAATTCTCAAGCGTGGATACATTTTTATCCTTACCATACTGAAACGGCTACCATTACTAGTATCAAACCAATAGCGATTCATACAAGCTAAATCTTCGAATCGATAATTTGGCCAAAGAAACAATTTCAATTTCATGAATGGAGTTGGCTCTATATCAAGATGCTTGCTATTAGTGAAAAGTGTACTACAGTTACTTACGTTGTTCTCGTTGCAAAATACTTTCTTTTTACCCACAACATCCAAATTTCCCTTCCCGGAATTTAAACAAATTAAAATTCTCAATTCTCTACGACGTCTAGGAGATGAAATGTTTTCAGGAACAAGCAAATCAGAACGATTTTCATCTATATTCCCGACCATCTTTTCGTGTTTTTTTTTTGTAATGAATTCAGAAAAATCATTCCTATCAACATTTTGTTTTTCTAGGCATTTTCGAGTCGTTTTTCTATTAATAGTAATTGGTTGTTTATTCTTAGAGATTAGTGAAATAGCAATGGTTTGATACATAATTAATGGACCATCCCATTTTCTAGGTATACGCACTAGTTTTAATAGTATTTCTCCACTTTTTAGCGCGTTGGGAAATCGAATTGGAGGTTCAGGTTCACTTTCCAGAGTAGGCTTAAGTTCACTTTCTAGAGTAGGTTTCAGTTTACTTTCCAGAGTCGCTTTAAGTTCACTTTCCAGAGTAAGTTCAGGTTCACTTTCCAGAGTAAGTTCAGATTCACTTTCCAGAGTAAGTGTAGTTTTATGATACTTTAGAATCGACAGAGGCATTTCTTTTCTTCGAAAAAAGGATATAGCCAGTTCCCTTGGATCTCTCATCCTAAGCAGGAAACTAGAGATATTGATAACAGTGAGAAAATTTTCCTCAAAAAGATTGGTCCATGTCAACTTAAAACCCACATGCCTTTTCTTTTTCAGGAAGATGTCTAGGTCGGTTGGCGGTTTCCACTTCTTCTTCTCTTTCTCTTGCTTTTTCTTCTTTTTCTCTTTTTCAATGTCTGATGCGCTAGACTCTTGTTTAACATCTTGTTGTTGATTTGGTTGATTTGATTTAGGCTTCCCTTGGTTTGGTCGATTTAATCTAGGATTTTCTTGGCGGGGCGGTTTTTTTTCTTCTTGATTTTGATTCTCTAATTCAAGATCCTTTTTTTCTTTTTTTTCTTCTTTTTCTTTGGTATTTTTTTTTTCACGACTATCACGGATATTGATATTGTTATTAAACTCGAAAAGAAGTAATTTGCTTGGTATGATCCACGGGTTCATCCTATATTTTTCATAAATCGATTTCTTACTGCACTGAGTTTGAGTTAGTCTTGCTTTATTCATTCCCATCCAGTCAAAAGGATGTTTTTTTTTGTTTAGGGAGTTCTTTTTGTTTAGGGAGTTCTTTTTGTTTAGGGAGTTCTTTTTGTTTTGGGATGAGTTGAATTGTTTATGAATCGCGTAATAAAACAGATCTTTTTTATCAATTGTAGTAATTATTGGAGAATAATGAGTCGCAATCTTTGTTTTTTTATTGATCCAGGTCTCAATATGTCTAGTCTTTCTAAAACAGATGATTTTCCAATCCAAATATTTTCTATGCGCATTTTTTCTACTATATCTCCGGATAGAAAAAAAATCCGGTTTATACGTGATGTACTTCGAGGGAATCCCTTGACCTTCGTTTCCTTGTAATGGCAATCTATAAATCGAAAAATCCTTTCTTTCTCCATAATTCAGATATTTCTGTGATAAAAGATCATATTTGTAATGCTTTTTCAATTTCTTTTTTTTTTTTTTAACCGATAATGAAGCTGCTTTTTCTTTTTGTTTCTCAAAAAGAATGAATTGGTTTTTTTCATTTTTTTCATATGAATCCAAACTTGGTGCGTCTAGATTTTGAACCTTACGACTTTGATTGATCCGATTTCGCCACTTTTGCGACATAAATTTAGACAATCTAGTCTGAGAGAAATCATATTGAGAGTGACCGCTTAACCAGTTTTTCCATTCAGTCAGTTCTGCATTTCCATGTTCTTTATGCCTTGATTCGAAATGAAATATTCCTTGTGTTCCAAAAAAATTCTTTATTCTCTCTTTAAGAAAAAGAGATGTTCGGGAATATTGAAGGACAAATTTCAAGGGATACTTGTGAATACCTGGTCTTTGTGCTAATTTGTAAAATACATATGCTTGTGACAAGGAAACTATCTCAGAAAAAGTCTTTGAATTTGGATTCCCAATATTCGAATTCGAAAACTTCTTTCTTATAGTCAAAATCCAATTCATTGGATTTTCATCAATTCCTTCGTGATTTTTTTGCTTAAAGTAACTGTATGTATCAAGAATTCTTTTTTTTAATTGAAGTAATTCAAGACAAATTTCTACAATATGGTTCGAAATACGAATGAGAATTTGAGAGACAATACTTTCAATGAAAAATACCAAAAAAACGCGCCCTTTCCTTATTAATCGCACATTTCTTCTTTTTACTATTTGCCAAAGGTTTTTTGAGGAGTCTAATCTTTTCTCAGCAAAACTCGCCTCGCTAGGACTACTATTTCTATCGGGTATTAAAAATTTGGTTTTCTTATCGTTTGTTATTTTTTCAATTTGATTTCTGATTGTACTTGTCCTATCGGACAGATCCTTTATTTTTTGTTCTGTAAGTGCAGATTTTGTCCAATCCATAGATTGAATTCGACTAGACGATTCATCCAAAATCGGATTCCTTAGTAGAAAATTTGGATCATTTTGAGTTTCACTCAATTCATACCCTTCCCTCACTCCAAATTTTGGATTTCGCTTTCCTTTTTCAAGTTGTTTGATTTTGATAAACGGATCTAAAATCCATTTTGCCTTATTTTTTAACAATTGAAAACTTTTTTTTTTCGCTTCTCTAATTTGTTTTTCAAATTCTTTATAAATAGGTTCAAGAGGATGAGGTTCGTCTCGGTGAGCACCAAAAGGCCGTTCCGTTTCCATTCCCCAGGTTGTTAAAAAAGAAGATTTTTCTTTTTTTCTTTTCTTTGACATTGGATCTTTCCGTTTATGATGGGGTTGGAGTTGAAAACTGTACCGAAGACGGAAAGGGAAGAGGATTTTTATCTGCATACCATCTGTGAACCAATTTATCGGAAATTCTGTTTCGGATATTGTAACGCCATTGTGAGTACAGTTAACATGCATTTCTCTGCCCCATGCCTTCCAATCTTCGTCCCAATCTTTGTACCACTCGGGGAATTTTTGGGGGAATTGAAATGGAAATAAGAAAAAAAGGCTAAAGTTTTTGGCTATAATCAATGCGGGTAATACTATATTTTTTCTAAGAATTGAGTGGGCTAGTAACAAATAACCCCTTATTCCGTGCCCATACGGAATACTATCCCACAGTTCTGCTATTTCTAGTCGCTCCTCCTCCGCGTTCTCCCTTTTTTCTGCTTCGGCCTCCGCCGTGTCCCCCCTTTCTGGCGCCCCGTCCTCCCTTTCTTGTGCCTTGTCCTCTCCTTCTTGCGACTCGTCTTCCTCGTAATCCCAGGTTTTCACTTCCGCGCCTTTTCCTATCCAATTCCTAAAGATCCTAAAGATTGGATTCATAAAGATTGGATTCATAATTTTCAGTATTGGGGAAAAAATTGTGTCTATTCTGTCCAAAAAAAGTGGGGAATGCAGATTTGTTTGAAAAAAGAGTTTCCAACTAACTGTTTTACGTCTTTGAGCGCGTACGGATCCTTTGATTAAATCTCGATTCAAATCCGATTGTTTCGAATAACGTATTAGAATCTCCTCAGTATCCTCATCCTCCGCATCATACTCCTCCTCCTTCCCCAGCTTCGTATAATAGTCCTTCCAATCCAAAATGAATACAGTTTTGAAGATTCTTGAAATAATTTGAGACCAGTCTGGGTCTGCTTCCGCCAGGTCCATTTCGTCCGACTCGTCAAGCAATTGGTAGGTCCATCGAGGAACCGTTTTCCCAATTTCTTTTAGGTCAAGTCCCTCCTTTGTGTTTTTTTGAATTGTTTGCTCCTTTGGTTCAGTTGTACTTGTACCGAAGAAATATTGCACTTGATTTTCCAAATCCATTTTTCCTTCGTCTGAGAATACTGATTGTGCCTCAAATGTATCTAGTTTTTGTTCAAATTCTTGGTAATCAGGGAAAAGGCTACCATGCAACTTGTTTATCCACACTTTTTCGTTGGAATCCCCTGGAGGGGTAATTAAAGAATCATTTTCCTTCTCATTTTTCTTTTCCTTCTCATTTTTCTTTTCCTTCTCATTTTCCTTCTCATTTTTCTTTTCCTTCTCATTTTTCTTTTCCTTCTCATTTTCCTTCTTAACGCTTGGGGGTAATTTGGGGATTGTTCCGCGAAAAGGCCCATTCAAAAAAGAATCGTACCTTTTAGGCAAGCATTCTTGTGCAGTCTCATCATTACATAATCGAGTCCTTTTTTCGAGTACATCCAGATCAAGAGACCCCCTTTCTAGAGCGTCAATTCGATGGAAAAGTTCGTTGCTCAGGCTATTTATTTTTTGTTCATTGGTATAAATCCAATGATTATTCAAGTCATCAGAGGGGAGTTTTTCTGGTGTGTCCAAAAACCCCTTTCTTTCTATCATTTCAAAAAAGGTTGACAAACTTGGCGGATATGTAAAAGAGATTCTTTGTTTTCCATCACTTTGGCCTGTATCAAAAAAATAGTCTGACATTTCAGTTCTTAGAGCCTTTTGAAATCCATCTGTTTTTATATATCGTAATGGTCGATTCCATCGGTTATAGTCGAAAAGAAAAGTCACAAGAGGCATTTCTGAGAAGAAGTCTTTCTTTTCTTTCAGTTTTGCATCTAGGTTGTTCGAATCTTCTGAAAAAGGGGAAAGGTCTGCCTCGGCGGAGCCTTCTTGCCCCTGTTTGTAAGTTGTGTCTATTTCTACATCTGTTTCGTCCGCACTTTGGCCCCCTTCTACCGTTGCCGAGGTTTTTTTTTCTTTCTTTTTCGTATCCTCAGTCCTAATAGGTGACGGAATTCTACCTAAATAGTAGACGAAGGAGAGAAATAATAGAATGGTAAAGATTCGCTCCAGAGAATTTCGAAAGTCTGCCGCACGGTACCTATTCAATCTAATAGAACGATTTTGCCGTATCCAGAATAATACCAACTCAAACCCTTTCATGCACAAAATGTGACCAATGAACCAACCAACAAAACTACTTGTTAAAAATAACATCTTGTTGTTGCATCGAAACATATAAATATTGATTACTCGGGGTAAGGTCGAACTCGGCAAAACAAAATGGTTGAATAGTGGAAAAATGATATTAGTAAGGAATACATATTGAGTGTATAAATTACGCATTCCATTTCTAGTGGTCGCTACCGAATCAAAAAAGTCTTTGTCATTGCGCCAAAAGAAATAAACCAAAAGATAGAGTAGCCTTAGGATAGTTATTCTATGCGGTGTACCCAATGCTAGATGGAGAGGTGCATAATAAATCGATATGAACATGATGAGCTGCCCCATCAGAAAACCTGTTGTTGCGGATACATCCTTCTCGCTTCCTTTTTCCATAACCCGAGCTCGGAGAAGCAAGAGATATGAGGGCCCTATGGTCCCTGCGGTCAGAAATCCATAAAAGAGTCCGGCCACAACGACTGAATTAGTTATCTGAATACAGAAACGAACGAGAGTCACTAGTTTAAACAATTTTAACATTACAATTACCTCCTTGGGTTGATTTGGTTTTTTTTTTACTTTTTTACTTTGAAATGGTTTTGACTTTTATTTGACTTTTAGTAGGGAAATAGAATCTCGAGAATCGAATATCGAAAAAGACAGTCCTGATAATTTCCGTTCTTCAATCAAATAATATTTATGTTATATAATGTATCTACATTATCGAATCAATCAAGAAGATATGTCTATACTTAAGGGATCGAATCAAAATGCATTCGATGTACTATTTGATCATTTTTGACCCAAATTTGGTCAAAAAAATGATCAAATAGCTAGAATAGTGGAACCGAAGAAAAGAAGGAAGGCGAACTTGTGGATGGAAACTCCACAAGAATCAACCAAAAGGATATGAACTCCAACCAATCACCCAACTGATAAATTGAATGAACCCCCAGACGAACCTAAGAAAACAGAGCAGAAGATAGAGAACAATGATCAGTTCGAGCAGAAGCTCGAAGACTGCAAAGAAACCCAAACACAGAGCAATGAACCATTTCATTACAGAATAAAAATATTCTGGTAATGAATTGAGTCCTTGAGAATACATATATCTCAGGTATTTCAGATAGAGATAATCAAACATCTTCCAAAAAACCTTTTTGGTGATTTTGATTTTGAACTGAATCAAAACAGTGCAGGCAAGTTTTAGGTTTCTAACCAGTTTTAAAAAACTGGCGGTATCGTGTCTTTCCATCCAGAACCGAATCGCCAACCATATACAGAAACGAACACAGAAACGAACACAGAAACGAACGAGAGTCACCAGTTTAAACAATTTTAACATTACAATTACCTCCTTGGGTTGATTTGGTTTTTTTTTTTACTTTTTTACTTTGAAATGGTTTTGACTTTTATTTGACTTTTAGTAGGGAAATAGAATCTCGAGAATCGAATATCGAAAAAGACAGTCCTGATAATTTCCGTTCTTCAATCAAATAATATTTATGTTCTATACAGATACAGACATTGCCACATTTTCGGATTTTTTATGACTTCGACTCAAATCAAAAATGTGTAAACCGCTTGATTCGATTACCAATTACTCCAATTTCCGATTACTATTACTAAATACTACCGATTACTATTACTAATATTAGGAGGTCTGGGAGTGGTATTACTTAGCAATCCCATTTTTTCTGCCTTTTCCTTGGGGTTGGTTCTGGTTTGTATATCCCTATTCCATATTCCATCGAATTCCCATTTTGTAGCTGCTGCACAGCTCCTTATTTACGTGGGGGCCATAAATGTGTTAATCGTATTCGCTGTGATGTTCATGAATGACTCAGAATATGACAAGGATTTCGGTCTTTGGACCGTTGGAGAAGGAGTCACTTCCCTGGTTTGTACAAGTCTTTTTGTTTCACTAATGACTACTGTCCCAGAGACTTCATGGTACGGTATTATTTGGACTACAAGATCAAACCAGATTGTAGAGCAGGATTTTGTAAATAATGGCCAACAAATTGGGACTCATTTATCAACCGATTTTTTTCTTCCCTTTGAACTCATTTCTATCATTCTTTTAGTTGCCTTAATAGGTGCAATTGTTATGGCCCGTCAGTAATCAAAAGAACGACTTCGAATGAAAGAGTTCTGTCCTCTCAAAAGCCTTCCTTCTTATCACACCCATTTTCCTTCCCTTCCATTTTTCTATTTTTCATGTATCAAATGGAAATGGTTTTCGTTCAATCTATTCGAGTCCCAATACCTTCCTTTGTTCTGGACTTGTGAGATTCTAGTCAATAAAATGGATTAAGGCGGCGTTTTTTGTTCCTATTGAAAGCAAATAAATCCAGATTGATGAAGGGTTGGTCAATGATGCTTGAACATGAACTTGTTTTGAGTGCCTTTTTCTTTTCTATCGGTATTTATGGATTGATCACAAGTCGAAATATGGTTAGAGCACTTATGTGTCTTGAGCTTATACTGAATGCGGTTAATTTGAATTTCGTAACATTTTCTGATTTCTTTGAGAGTCGCCAATTAAAAGGAGACATTTTCGCGATTTTTGTGATAGCTATTGCAGGCGCTGAAGCCGCTATTGGACCTGCGATTGTTTCGTCAATTCATCGTAACAGAAAATCCACTTGTATCAATCAATCGAACTTGCTGAATAAATAGCGGGAATCATCTAACTACTGAATCGAATATTCACCAATTCAAATTGGTATGTACGATAGAAACAAACATAGGCCCATGTTTCCTAAAACGTAATAAATCAAAGTATCTTGGACCGCTCTCATGAGCAGATCCAGAAGTCGATTGATTCGAAATCGATTCTGGTAAACCCTCGATTCGTCTGGTGTCTACCATATAGGATTCCTTTATGATTTTACTAGATCGAAACTTTATGATGTTCAAAAAGTGGATAGATACCATGTCACATTCAGTAAAGATTTATGATACATGTATAGGGTGTACTCAATGTGTGCGAGCCTGCCCCACAGATGTATTAGAAATGATACCTTGGGACGGATGTAAAGCTAAGCAAATTGCTTCTGCCCCAAGAACAGAAGACTGTGTAGGTTGTAAGAGGTGTGAATCCGCTTGTCCAACAGATTTCTTGAGTGTCCGGGTTTATTTATGGCATGAGACAACGCGAAGCATGGGGCTAGCTTATTGATACGTTCTAGAAAACTCTACTTGAACCCATTTTTTTCTCCTTACCGCCAAAAACCCGTACTCGATCAAAAAGATTATTTCGAGCACGGGTTTTTTGGTCAAAGTGTATCTTGTCTTTACCACGAATTCTTTTCCTTGGTTAACAATAATTGTGATGTTTCCGATATCCGCAGGTTCTTCTATTTTCTTTTTTCCTCATAGGGGAAATAAGATGATTCGGTGGTATACTCTCTCTATATGCACAATAGACCTACTTCTAACGACCTATGCATTCTGTTATCATTTCCAATTTGACGATCCCTTAATCCAATTCGAACAGGATTTTCGATGGATCCATTTTTTGGATTTTCACTGGAGACTCGGAATCGATGGAATTTCCATAGGACCCGTTTTCCTGACGGGATTCATCACTACTTTAGCGACTTTAGCGGCTCGGCCAGTGACTCGGGATTCACGATTGTTCCATTTTCTGATGTTAGCAATGTACAGCGGCCAAATAGGATCATTTTCTTCTCGAGATCTTTTACTTTTTTTTATCATGTGGGAGTTCGAATTAATTCCTGTTTACCTACTTCTATCCATGTGGGGAGGAAAGAAACGTTTGTACTCAGCTACAAAGTTTCTTTTTTACACTGTGGGGGGTTCCGTTTTTCGATTAATGGGAGTTCTGGGCATGGGTTTCTATGGTTCCAACGAAGCAACCTTACATTTTGAAACCTCAGCGAATCAATCGTATCCGGTGACATTGGAAATACTATTCTATTTTGGATTTCTTATTACTTATGCTGTCAAATCACCGATTATACCCTTACATACATGGTTACCAGATACCCATGGGGAGGCACATTACAGTACGTGTATGCTTCTAGCCGGAATCTTATTCAAAATGGGAGCGTATGGATTGGTTCGGATCAATATGGAATTCTTACCCCACGCTCATTCTCTATTTTCTCCCTGGTTGATGATACTAGGTACAGTTCAAATAATCTATGCAGCTTCAACATCTCCTGGCCAACGCAATTTCAAAAAGAGAATAGCGTATTCTTCTGTATCTCATATGGGTTTTACAATTCTAGGAATTGGTTCTATAACCGATACAGGACTAAATGGAGCCATCTTACAAATCATTTCTCACGGATTTATTGGTGGTGCGCTTTTTTTCTTGGCAGGAACGAGTTACGATAGACTACGTCTTGTTTATCTCGACGAAATAGGCGGAATAGCTATCCCAATGCCGAAACTATTTACAATGTTCAGTAGCTTCTCGATGGCTTCTCTTGCATTGCCGGGAATGAGTGGTTTTGTTGCCGAATTGGTAGTCTTTTTTGGAAGAATTACCAGTCCAAAATCTCTTTTAATGCCAAAAAGACTCATTCCTTTTGTAATGGCAATTGGAATGATAGTCACTCCTATTTATTCATTATCTATGTCACGCCAGATGTTCTATGGATACAAGCAATTTCCCGCCCCAAACTCTTCTTTTTTGGATTCTGGACCGCGAGAACTTTTTGTTTCGATCTGTCTCTTTCTACCCGTAATAGGGATTGGTATTTATCCGGATTTCCTTCTCTCACTATCCGTTGACAAGGTAGAAGCTCTCCTATCTAATTACTTTTATAGATAAGATAGTTTTCATGAATAAGATAGAAAATAATGCTATGATTTCAAAAACCATTCGCTGGACAATGAAAAAAAAAGAAGTCTTCTTTTTCCTTATCTTAAGGAAAAAGAAAATGAAGTCCATTCGAATCAGATACGTTTGGAGTTTTTGAGAACCATTTGAATCACTACTGGATTCAAATGGTTCTCAAAAACTCACACAAACTTCAGACTATGTTCCTATAGATTGGGTCGCTTCTTCAATTCGATGTTAATGGGAATGAGCCATAACTATGGAATCCTATTCCTAATAGATTGACCCCAAAATAACATATCCAAATTATAAGAAATCCAAGAGAAGCCACAATTGCGGAATTCGTGCCTTGAACATTTGGATTTGTTCTCATATGTAAATAAATTGCAAATAGGGTCCAAGTAATAAATGCCCAAGTTTCCTTGGGATCCCAATTCCAATATGACCCCCATGCCTCATTAGCCCATACCGCGCCCGAAAGAATACCTATGGTTAAAAAGAAAAACCCTAGACTAATGACACGATAACTCCAACGATCCAATTGCTGAATCAACTGATACATGTGATAATTTCGAAATGAAAGAAAAAAAGTGTTTCGTAAAACACTGCCTCTTTCATTTGCGTATTGGATCTCATCAAAAACAAATGACCCTGTTAATAAATGATTTTGTTTGCCAAAAATATCTATGCGTGTTCGAAATGTAATGACTAGAAGCGCTACTGAGAATAACGAGCCGCATAAAAGAGCTGCATAGCTCAATACCATCATACTTACGTGCATCATTAACCACTGAGATTGGAGAGCAGGTACTAATATTGTGGATTGATGCATTTCCGCGAAAAGACCTGAAGTAACAAAGCCTTGAGTCAAAATAGTACTTGGCGCGGTTATTGCGCTTAAATGGGTTTTTTGGTTCCTAAAATGTGGAACCATATGAATAATGGAAAAACCCCACGAAAGAAACATTACTGATTCATATAAATCACTTAACGGGAAATGTCCCGAAGAAATCCAACGAGTAACTAACAATCCTGTTATACAGAAAAAGGTAACTATCATGCCTTTTTCTGAGGAATTAGAGAGTCCTAGCGTTTCGTAGACTAATAATAAGGTTAGTAAATAAATACTAATTACAATTGAAACGATCGAAAAAGAAATGTGAGTGAATATATGTTGTAAAGTCGAGACTATCATAAACAAATCCTAAAATCAAAAAGAAAAGGGGGATCCTTCAAGACTAGAATAGAAATCCGGAATTCCATTCATTATAGGATTTATTGTATCTCTTTTCGAAGATGCCGCCACTCGGACTCGAACCGAGATGCTCTAGCACTGCTTCCTAAGAGCAGCGTGTCTACCAATTTCACCATAGCGGCTTACTCGAAAACATAATAGCCCATCCCTATTCAATCGTCGAGATTCGAAGGAGTCAATTCAATCACATCTTTTTTAGGGAATCTGAGAATCAATGAAAAAACACTCGTTTCAATTACTAATTGAACGTTCCACAATCATTAGTATTGTGGGATCGTAGGGTGTTAGGTTTCACTTTCACAAAGAGCTTTCCATTGGTTTCACTTCGCCTGGAATGGAAATGCAGCAGTTGGAACTAGATAGTTCTGTCCTCTATCCAGGCATAGAACTAAAAGGTTTCAATCTTTCTCGGAATTTTAGCGTACTTCAAAAAAAAAAAGATTCTATATTTCGAAAGAAAAGAAAGCTCTCAAGATCTATATATAGATATAGATCTTGATGGATTCCACAGCCCCAATATAGGACCCTTATTTGGATTACATATTAGGAATCCATAATCCAAAAAAATCCTTCCTAAAGGAAAAAGAAGACTTTTCTTTTAGTTAGTGTATTATGAAAAGTGACTCGATGAGGAAAATGACAACCCCCATCTCACAAATTAGAAAAACCTACTAAAAAGAAAGCGAAAACTTTGTATCTTGTCCTTCACTACTTCGTCAAAAAATGGAGAATACAGTAAGCGGAGGACTTCTGCTTCTACATACCGCAATAACCAGTCCCGTCTCGTATTGATCCGTTGAAAAGAAAAATATGAGTTAATGGGAATCCTTCATTTGAAAAATGACAATACCATTCAGGGAGTCATATTGATTCAGATTCTTCCAAGACTTGGTTCTTTTTTTTTGTCGTACCAAATCCAAGACTTGGTTCTTTTTTTTTTTTTGTCGTACCAAATTTCGTATTCCCGGTAAAAAGAGATTTCGCTAATGATAATGCTTTTCTCGCTGCCCAATACCCCTTTCTTTTCCAAATATTTTTACGAATACGCTTTTTTGACAGAGAAGTACGTTTCTTTGGAACCGCCATTCAAAAATGAAGAGGTTGCTCATTGTTTAGAGTTGGATGTGAAAGACATGTATTGTTCGGATTATTCTTTTTATTTTATTCTATTTATTCCCTAGATGATACTTCCTTGATAACATACAATAGAGATACGCGTGCCTCGCATAGAATATTCCTAGGTAAAAAATGGGATAGGTTCTTTTTGATTTTAGGGGAACCTTTTTTACAACATACAATATCCGAAGAAAGAAGAATTCCTACTGATTGGTACCTTTCCTATCCGAACCCTCATTCGAATCTATATCGTAAGAGAGGTTTTCGAATTCCCCCTAAATACTTAGTTCCACTATAGCTCGTCCGGGGTCGCCGGGGAGCTCTCGTCCTGCCCCGCAGCGCTGGATTCTCCTTCTCCTGGCGCAGTGAGCCGGTTTCTTGAACCTGAAGATGCGCCTTTATTGGGCTTCCTTGTGGAGCCGCAGGGTGATTGACCTTTGGCTCAACTTAACCCCGGGAATTTGACTGCTCCTGCGGAGGGAATAGCAGCAGCCTTCTGGGCCCTCTCTAGTAACTCGGCCTTCTCTTTTTCTAAGACGGAAATCGATTCCTCCAATTTTTTTTTCGGAGGTTGAGCTCGCTTGTCAACTAGTCATCCCTTCTTTTCACTAAATCACTCGGGCGCTCGACCCGCTTTAAGGAGGAAAGTCGTGCGTTTAGCAGGGTATATCCTTTGTGTAGTTTGGTAGATAGTTCTATGAATTCGAATTGGTTTGCTGACACTTGGCCAGTCTTCGTTTTGATTTCCAGATCTATCTCCTCGAGTTGAGTCGCCATGAGTTCAGTCTCCGCGAGTTCACCCTCCAAAAGGATGTGAACTCCAACGAACCAACCAATTTCTAAATGGAATGAGCCCCCAGACGAACCTGGGAAAACAGATCAGAAGATACAAAACGAACCTAAGAAAAAAGATCAGAAGATACAGAACAATGATCAGTTCGAGCAGAAGCTCGAAGACTGCAAAGAAACCCCAAAAAAGAGCAATGAACCATTTCACTACCGAATAAAAATATTCTGGTAATGAATGGAGTCCTTGAGAATACATATATCTCAGGTATTTAAGATACAGATATTGAAACACCTTCCACCAAACCTTTTTGGTGATTTTGATTTTGAACTGAATCAAAACCTAACAGGCGAGTTTTGGGTTTCTAACCAGCTTAAAAAAACGGGCGGGATCTGGTCTTTCGATACAGAACCTAACCAGATACAGAAACGAACTAGAGTCGCTAGTTGAAACAATTTTAACATAACAATGACCTCCTGGGTTTTGGTTTTTTTACTTTGATGAATAAATAGATTTATTTATACATGATAGAATCATATCACGCAAATCTAAAATTGTCAACATGAAGGTTGCAACCAACAAAATGGCATAAAACCAAAAAAAGATTTATCCCTTACCTAGATTCTTTAGTATCTCGGTAAATTCGAAAGCTAAGAAAAGGGGGAATAAGAACGAAAAAATGCTAAATCACATAGGAGAGGACAGCCCAGCTTCCCTTTGCCTACTTTTTCATTCAGTTTAATTCGTTTAATTAACCCGAAGTTTCTTACGTAGCCCTTTTTTGAAATAGAATGAACAATTCCTGTGGGTTGATCCCCCCTTTCATAGATCTATCATAGATCTATGAAATTCTGAAATAGACTAGTCTTAGTCTGGGCGGATCTTATACTGCCCCGCAGCGCTAGATTCCCCTGAGGCGCCCCCGGGAGGCCCCCCGTCATTGGGGCGAAGAGGAGACACCTTAGGACGGATCTGCTGTTGTCCCATAGCACCATATTCGCCCTTGTCATTGACTCGCGAAGGCCCTTTTCCCTTGTCCGTGGGGACAGGCGGAGGGCTTGAACTTATCCTCAAGCCGACACTCGGATCGGAGTTCTCAACCCTATGAGGCAATGTCCTACTCGTCAGATCGGAATCCAGTGCTTTTTGCTCCAAGAGGATTATGTCTTGGTTCAAGCGCTCAATTGCGCCTCTTTTGAGTTTTAAGCGGGACCGACCTTCTTTCAGAAGGATTTCTTGTACCTTCCCGACTCCATCAATACCAGAGGTTCCATTCTTGACAATATTGCGCAGATCGATAGACGGGTTTTTAGATATGCTGGGGTACGTACTTGTACGTGTAAAAATTCAAGTAAACATTTTGGATTTGTATTTCATCATATAATCCGGCCCTAGCTGTTTCAATTTCCTTGGTTTTTGTTTCGATATTGCCAGGAGTCAACCCCCTACTATTTCTTTTTCTCAAGAGTTTCTTCAGTTTCTTCTAAGATTTTGAGATCTTTTTCGAAGTTCCGAAGATCCTTTTGGATCCTCTGAATTTCGTGTCTTATCTTTATCAAAGCTAGATTGGCTTCCTCTTCTTCCTTTGCCAGATACCAGATAGAAGTCGACAATTCTCTTTAATAATAGAAAATAGAAATACATCCTGATTTTCAAGATCCGGAGTTTCATACCTAATCCGTACCGCGGGTATGGAATCCGCTAGCAATTGAACAACTTCAACTACTAAAGAATTGAGTTTTACATACTCTTTCTGGTTTGACCTTAACAGGCCCTTTTTGGCTTGGATTTCTTTAAGTATCTCTTCAAGACCTTCTACCGGGAGATGCGAGTCTGATGATTCGTCCGCTTCATCAAAATAAAATCCCCATCTGTCAGAACTTCTTCCTCTGGAAGTACGGAAGAAAGGTCTGCCTGCAAGTCAGTTGGTTCGAACAGGGGATCCGAAGCACCCAAAGGTTCTTCGGCTACTATTTCGTCGGCATCAGTCTTAAGGACTGTAACAATTGGCGTTGGCTGCCGCGGCGGAGTTTGTGAGGAACGGCCGAAGAACCACCCATTCAGATTAGCTACCCCGACGAGAACCACCGCCGTAAAGATACCAGCCATCTTTTTTGTTTTTTGTCAAGTGCTTTTTTAAAAAAGTAAACATGTCCTTCATTTTGAAATCCTTCATTTTAAAAAAATATATGATTTTTCAATTCCAGATCCATTTCCAGTTCGCCTACCAGACGAACCTTTCATTTTGAATCCATCGAAATTATTATTAGATTGATTCAGGATCAAATTCTATAGTTTGAATCAACTAGTATCAGACAATAAAAGGTTGCAACCACCAAAACGGAACCAAACCATAATACTAACAGAGGAGCTCTTCTTTCCTTACTTTTTCTATCCTTTTTTTAGTTCGTTTAATTACTATTAATAATTCACCCGAAGTTCCTTACCCTGACATAGCCCTTTTTGAAATATCATGAACCATTTTGGTTGGGCGAGTCGCCCGAATCCGTAATCTTAGATTCCAGAAAATGGGAGTCTGGTCGGATCTTCTGCTGCCCTGTCCCGCTCGATTCCCCTCTTTCAATGAGGCGCTTCCGGGAAGGTTCCCCGGCAGTGAGGCGCGGAGGAGAGACAGGACGGATCATCTCTTGTACTATAGCGGCATTTCCTCTCGAAGGCCCGGCTGTGAGGACAGACGGAGCCTTCTCAGTTACCTCAAAAGTAGCATTCTCAGTAATCATCCAACCCCCAGTATCCACAGGCATTGCCCGAGTAGGGAATTGTCTGAACGTGTCTGCTTTGTATTTCAAGAACTCGATCTCTTGCGTCAAGGGATCAATTGTTTGGCGTTTGAGGTGCAAAAGACGTCGCGTATCTTTGCGAAGACACTTTTCTAGTTTTCTGAGAACCTCACTGCCAGAGTTTTCACTCTCAACAATGAATTTCAGATCTAGGTAGAGGTAGTGAGTACTTAAGGCAAAGTCCGACTTGAATTTCTCTAAGTCGAGCTCATGACTCTTTATTCGAGAATGTATCTCGTTTTGAGCTGCTTCGATTTTTTCGAAGATCAAATCCGCTTCTTCGGGAGAAAATCGGGAACTATTGGCAAGCAACATTTCCTCTTTTTTATCCAAAAGGCCTTTCTTTTTGTCCAAGTCCTTGGAAGTATCTATTAGACGTTTTCGTCTTGGACCGAGGGATTTTATAGCTAAATGGGTTTCCTTGTCCACCTTTGAGAGATAGCACTCGATGACGGGTTGAAGTAACCTAATAATAGCACCATTTCGGGTCGCACTAGGGGGTAATGCATACAAAACAGTAACCTGTGGCAAGAATGTTGAGAGCTTTGCCACAACTCGATCCAATAGTAAGTTCATTTTCTCAATTCGAAAATGGGAGTTCCAGAATCAATCTGTTTTTCCCTCTATTTGCGTTTCGAGATCTCCGAGACTTTCTATTACCTGGCGTGAGCCCGAGGATTTCCAAGTGTTGACCGCGTCATCATGCTCCTCGGTATCGCTATCGGTCAACTCAGTCAAGGGCAAGGGAACGCTTTCTTCTTCTTCTTCAAATTCTTCAAACACGGAGGAAACCTGGAGTTCTTGTCGCAAAATCTCGAGCGAGGATTCCGATGATTCCGAGCTTTCTTCCGTAAGTTCAGCAACGACAGATATGGGATCTGGGGGTGGAGGTGGATTAGTTCTCCCACTCCACCAGGAACTCAAACCCATAAGAGTTGCAACTGTAACGAATGTCAGGTGTTGTACGATAGCTGTAACTTTCTTTGTTACCGAAGTAACAAAGTGTTTCCATGGCGACATAGAAATCCTCTTGTGTCTAATAAATAATATTATGCAAATATGCATGTTGTCCTTGATGCGTGTTGCACCTGATGCGTACTTCTTTCTATCCTTTTTTTAGTTCGTTTCATTAGTCTACTTACTCTGGCAGAGCCCTTTTCCTTTTTCCTGTCGCGCTCGATTCCCCGAGCGCTTCCGGGAAGGTTCCCCGGCAGTGAGGCGCAGAGGAGACGGACCGATCGGCTCTTGTTCCAAACCCTTGTTTTTCCCAAGCACGGGTTTCTTGCGCGTGTTGGGAAGGGAATTTGGACTTAAGCCAACACTGGTACGGGGAATAGCCCCTTGGTTCTTGTTCACGCTTTCTATCGGGCAAATCCGCCCGAAGCGGAGACGTCGCCCCGGTGTCCCGGGAAGAAGAACCGTTAGTGAGGCGAAGAACAGACGGACCGATCGGCTTTTGTTCCATAGAGCCACTGACTCGCGAAGGCCCTACTGTGAGAACAGACGGAGCCTTCTCAGTTACCTCAAAAGTAGCATTCTCAGAAAAAAGCATCCAACCCCCAGTACCCACAGGCATTGCCCGAGTAGGGAATTGTCTGAACGTGTCTGCTTTGTATTTCAAGAAGTCGATCTCTTGCGTCAAGAGAGCAATTGTTTTGCGTTTGAGGTGCAAAAGACGTCGCGTATCTTTGCGCAGACACTTTTCTAGTTTTCTGAGAACCTCACTGCCAGAGTTTTCACTCTCAACAATGAATTTTATATGTAGGTAGAGGTAGTGAGTAGTCAAGCCAAAGTCCGACTTGAATTTCTCTAAGTCGAGCTCATGACTCTTTATTCGAGAATGTATCTCGTTTTGAGCTGCTTCGATTTTTTCGAAGATCAACTCAGCTTCTTCGGGAGAAAATCGGGAAATATTGGCAAGCAACAGTTCCTTTTGTTTCTCCAAAAGGTCCTTCTTCGTGTCCAAGTCCTTGGAAGTATCCGTTAGACGTTCCAATTTTGGCTCGATAGTGTTTCCCGCTAAATAAGCTTCCTTGTCCAACTTTTCAAGATAGTAATTGAGGACGGGTTGAAATAACCCAATAAGAGCCTTATTTCGGATCTCAACCGGGGGTAATGTATATAAAATAGTAACCTGTGGTAATAAGGTTGACAGCTGTTCCTCAACTAGATCTAAGATTAAGTTGAGTTTCTCAATTCGCACTCGGGAGTTCCATAAGAGATCTGTTTTTCCCTGTATTTGGGTTTCGAGATCTCCGAGACTTTCGAGTACGCGGGGTGGGACCGAGGATTGTAAAGTGTCGACCGGGTGATCATGCTCCTCGGTCTCGCTATCGGTTAACTCAGTCAAGGGCAAGGGATCGCTTTCTTCTTCCAATTCTTCAAACACGGAGGAAACCTGCAGTTCTTGACGCAAAATATCGAGCGAGGAGTCCGATGATTCTGAGCCATTGCGACCGTCTGTGAGAACAGACGGAGCCTCTTCAGTTCCCTCAGTAACTTCATGATCGGGTAACTGATCAAAAGTAGCATTATTAATCCAACCAAAAGTTGGAATTTGATCGGTGAACTCATCAAATGAGTAATCGTAATCACCGTCTGCCACTACGGATACGGAAGAAAGCGAGGATTCATCTGAGCCATTGCTTTCTTCCGTAAGTTCCGCCACTACGGATACGGAAGAAAGCGAGGATTCATCTGAGCCATTGCTTTCTTCCGTAAGTTGAGAAATGATATATATTATTGGAGCTGGGGGGGAAGGTGGGTATGTTCTTCCACACCGCCAGGAACCGATAAAAGTTGTAACTGCAACCAAGGCGAGTTGTTGTACGATAATGACTATTTTTTCAGTCATCAAAGTGAAAAACTGTTTCCACATGTAAATCCTCTAGGGTCTACTAAATTTAAATTAAGTGATGCAAAATGCATTTAGGGTCTTTGGTGCATGTTGCACCTGATTCGCCTTTCTTTATATTATATTTCTACCTGATGTTCTTTCTATCCTTTTTGAATTCAAAACGAACCTTGCTTACCTTCCCGCTCTCCCTTTTTGGAAATATCATGAACCATTTCGGTTGGCTGAGCGCCCTGCTCGAGGAAATAGAGAATCAAAGGGACATTTAAATAGGCTTGTCCCTGGTTCGGGTCGTAAAAGCCAACTTTCCCGAGATCGCGCCCTTCTCTGCGGGATCGAACATCCAGTGCCACGATTCGATAGACTGCACATTGGGATCGATATAGATGCATAATGCTCCCCCTGGAAACGTAGAAGAGGTTTTCGCCTCGTACGGCTCGAGAAAGAATGATTTGAATTCTTTTGATTCATTTTTTCTTCCGTCCCGAAAAAGAAAAACCATCCTTCCTCTTAACTCAAGTTGTCTAATCATTTTTTGAGCTGTCTCGCACCTTTTTTGTTTGTCTCGTTTAGAATCCTCTTGTGGTTAAAACAATTACAAAATGGCCTTTTCTTGTTCCGGAATCTTTTATCTTTCCTTTGAATCATTAGGTTTAGAAAATACTACGCTGATCTTGAATCGTTTCCAAATAGCTGCAACCTAGCTTTTGAACTTTCTTTCTAGCGCAGAATCCCAATTGAAGAACTACTTTCACTTTACGAAAAGTTTTTCCTAGTTATTGATTTCCACTAACCATAGATCCCGCTTCCTGAGAAATGAATAAATAGTTTTATTTCTGCTCGAGCTTCATCAAATACTATCCAGCAAAAACATAGTTTTGCACAGGATAAACTATGTCGAGCCAAGAAACATTTTTCTATAAAAAATGGCGGATAGAAAAGTCCACAAACGATTCTGTCCTTCAAGTCGCCCGTTGCTTACGTCCACAACGTTTCAAACGAAGTTTTACCATAACATCTCTCTTGCCCGAAACTCATTTTGGAATTGATTCAATATGGAATCATTGAATAGTTAATGCCCTCCTCAAAACAATAGGTCCATAGTTTGACCTGAGACTTTTCTATTTTCTATCTGAACCGGTAAGCATTTCGATAACACCAATATGACGATAACACCAATATGACGATAACACCAATATGAATCACTTTTTTATTTTTTTTATTCATTAAGTGAAGGAGTTGGATTCTCCAAAATTCGAAAAAAGAGTTTCGATTTAGAATCCAACTCCCGTGGGACGGACGGATTCGAACCCTCTCGTGCGCACGGCGCCTTTCCACTTGGCGCCGCCCCCTGACGTGGGACGGACGGATTCGAACCCTCTCGTGCGCACGGCGCCTTTCCACTTGGCGCCGCCCCCGACTTTCCTAGTTAGAAACTATACTCACTCGGTATGTGTCAATTTACGCTCAAATCTCTATGAAATAGATTCGATTTTTGCTAGGATTTAACACGTGTAGTTATTTAACACGTGTAGTAGAATCCAACAGAATTTATTGATCATTACATATAATTCAATATTTGAATTATCTATTCATTATCTATTAATTAGAATATACTTGTTCTATTGCCAAAAGTCAACCCAATCGAAACCATTTTCCCTTCTTCTACTGTGGGTTCAGCAGATCAAGCTACGACAGCTACTGTGAAAAATTTGCA